AGAGATAAGAGGATATAAGAGATAAGAGGATATAAGAGATAAGAGGATATAAGAGATAAGAGGATATAAGAGATAAGAGGATATAAGAGATAAGAGGATATAAGAGATAAGAGGATATAAGAGATAAGAGGATATAAGAGATAAGAGGATATAAGAGATAACAATATTTGTATGATAATGTTAGGATATGTTTTCTAGGTATGATTAATTAGAAGAGAAACGTACAAATTTGATGGCGACACGTAACCAACAAATATCAGCTACTCACTAGCATTTCAATAATCTTCAATTTGCAAAACTTCATAACGTCAGAATCGTAACGGTGTTGCCCATAATCGAAGACTTTTTAACAAATATCAATATGCTAATCATAAAACTTCCACTTGCGATATTCATGCTGCGTGACCAAAAAGTGAAGCTAGAACAAATAAGAATCCTCCAATTGATCAATACATTTTAGTTACAATTAAAATAAATCGTTTACTCTTAAAAAAACTTTGGTAAACAAGGTAAGGTAGTCTCGAATCGATATAATCTAAAAAACTAAACAAACAGGAGCCACAAAAACGATAGGCAATTATTAAACGGGTTGATTGTAAAATGGTTTTTAGTTTAGTAAGAAAAAAGGTTTTAGGGGGCGTTTGCAATCATAGTCAATATCGGTGAAATAATGTATTAAAAAACTGAATCGAAAATTAAACTACTGTGGTAGTTAATACGAGTTTAATTATTTTTTTTTTGTTTTGTTTTTGTGAAATGGTGAGAAGGTTGATACGGTGATTTTTTTATTAGTTGATTTGATAAGTTTAGGAATGTATTTACAGTTGATTGTACTTCCGTTAAATTCTTTAGATTTGTAACTACCGTATTGGTTTGTTCCGCAACTTTAACTATTTCTTTTGAGTATCATTGCTCTAAATTAACAGATTTCTTTTGGTAGTCATTAGCTCGTTGTGCTTCGGCATAGTTCTGTGGCTTTTTATAAATTTTATTTAAAGTGTAATCAGTTTTAATTCGCTCATAATTTCGCATACGATCGTCTTTTGTCAATGTTGAAGTTACAACTTGTTCAGTGAGAAAAGTTCCCGATGCTGCTACAGCGGTGCCGGCTGTTCATTTAGGGTTTTTCGTTACAGAATGAACAACTTTAGTTGTTCCGAGAGTTCAGGCAAGCGCGGTAAGAGTTGTCTTATTATGTTCTTCAATAGCGTTGTCAATTTTTGAAAGTGCGGGATGTTTTTGCACATTCGGATCTGCTAAAATATCATCTAAAACGGATTTACTTTGTTTGTAGGTATTTGTTAAAGAATGAACATTATCCTGTAATTGATCTAATTGTTTTTGATTTTCTGTTATAAGTGAATACGGATTACATTTTTCTATTAATTCTTTAAAAGAAGCGTTAGATAATTTTTTGTCATAAGAAACTTTAGTCATGTGAAAAGACTGATTACCATGGTATAATTGCTCATTAGAATTCGAATCTACCTCTTTTTCTTCTTCAAAATCAGAAAAATAAGAAAGACTTCTTTTTAACGATTTATCGGGTAGATTTGAAGTACAAGAGTACGCTTTTACTAGTACAAGATCGTTAAGTTGGGTTAAAACGTTTATATTTTTTAATTCATCATTGGAGGGAAGAATACTCGATACATTTATCGAGCAATCTGATGAAAAAAGTTTAGACTGGGTGGGATTATCGGATGCCAATATAATTTTTAAGGGGAGGGGAGGTTCGTTGTTAAAAGGAGGTTCGTTGTTAAAAGGAGGTTCGTTGTTAGTATGTGTTTGATTTGAATCATTTGAAGAAAAATCTTCCTCATCTTTCGTTTCGGCATAAACAGGTCGTTTTTTTAAAAAAAAAAGGAAAAATCTATAAATAGGTGTTAAACAAAATATTCACAATGAAGTTAAATTGTTGAGGCAAGAAGTTAAAAGTGACGTTGATCAGTAATAATCGCTTAGAATAAGAACAGTTCAAAAACTAAATAAAATAAGACCGATAAGAAACGCTGTTGGAAAATATTTGTAATAAAGAATTAAACAAATTATTAAAAGAGTTATGAGAAGGCCAGATATGAACATAATTATTAAAAAAAAATTAAAATTAAAATTAACTCGTGAAATACTTACCAATTCACTTGATAAGGGTTGCACAATATGGGAAAAAGAATGCATAGGGAATGGAAACAGTTTTCTCATAACTAATTAAAATGAAATTTGTGACTGGTTCTTTAGTTATCTCTACTAATAAGAGAGGTGTTCCTAAAATAACAGCCAAAAGGGTATAGTGAAAAAAAAATTTATTTATAACTTTTTTATGACGCAAGTATAAAAATCAACAATCGTTGAGAAAGTTATATACTTCTGGTGAAGTATAATTAAGAGCTCGAGGTATGTTTTCATATAATCAACGTCCTATTATCGATGATTTAAGTCGATTTTGAAATGCGTTTATCATGTTGCTAAAATAGCTCTCGAGAGTAGGTAAAATGAGATGATCAATGATGAAATTATAAGCTTTTTTAAGACGTTTTAGAGCAGAGAAAAACATAAATAATAAAGTTTTAAAAAAACTGTTTTCTACTTTTTAAATAGCTTTGCGTTAAACGTAATTTCCAATTAAAAATTATTTCGATAAAAATAAGAAGTAATTGTATTCAAATAATAAAAAAAACTAGATTTATGGGTCTTTTTTTCTTAGCTCACGAACGAAATTATTTTATTCGGAACTTTTTTAATAGTGGGGAGGGGTTTATTGAGGCGATTCTAGCTATTTCAGAAAGCATTCTCAATCCGTGAATGAATTTCAGAAAAATTTAGTTTCGCCTCAATTTATTTATCGAAATAAAAGGAATCGAACCTTTATTATTAAATTGAAAGTTTAATGTCCTAACCATTAGACGATATTTCGTTTTTAAAAAAATAATTTCATAAAAAAATTTTTAATTTCGTTACCAAGTCAATACCATCACAAAACAACACTTTTCACCAATCGGTTTAGAGAAAATTGATTATTTCATCTGAGTAAAGAAACAAAGGTTCGTATCGACGCGATAACGATAACTACGTAAAGAAATAAGAAGAGGAAGTCTCCACTATCTAATAATTCGAAACCAAATTTTTCACAAATCAAAAAACCTAAAAATCCAGCAAATAGAGCTGCAACCCCAGCTGATACGATATCATAACTTTGCGTTCGGGAGTATTTTAATTTCGTATAGATAACTTCTTTACGTAAAAAAGCGATTAGGAAAAAATCGCGATCATGAACTAAAGTACATGGAAGAAGTTGATTTAATCGTAAATATTTTTTTTTTACATTAAAAAAGGATAAAAAGGGCAATTTATAATGGGAGAGAGAGACTTGTTGTTTTCATAGAATAACAATTCAATATGGTGCTTGTAAATCAATTTTTTTATATTGTTTATCGAGAAGTAAATGGGTGGGGTAACGCATTTCAGACGACTTCCCGTCTGTATTATTTTAAAATATTCATGTTGGTTCAAAGCTCGAATACTACTTTAGTTCTACAGGAATGCTTGTTTGAACTTTTAGTAAGGGGAAGAGGGGAGTTGAGGGGAAAAAATCTAAAGAAGGTACTAAGGGTGATAAATTATTTTCTAAAATAACAGAGGTGGAGTGGATTTGAATCAATACGTTAAAACGAAAGAAACGCATCTCGTATTGTTCTTGAGAAAAAGTTTTGTCAGCCATGGGTGTTTTTAATGTAGTAAAAAAATGACGTTTGTAGGGGATATGAGTTAAGTGAATAGTTGTCATTTTAGATTGTTTTAAGCGATAAAATAAGACTCAGAATCATAAACAAAATGTGAATTGTTGGTAATTTTTTGTTGTGTATCTGTGAGGAAAGGAATGAAAACTAAAAGAAATTGGAAATCATGAAAAAAATGAAAAAATCATAAAAGATTTAGGATAGGACGTTTTCGATAATTTTCGTCAAAAATAACCTTTCAATGCAATGGGAGTTATTTAAATAAAATAATTAATATAGCTAAAATAAAAATGTTAAAAAAGACGAAGCATAGACATTCAAAAAAATTGTAAAAACGAGGAGTTATTTGCAATACGTATTTTATAAATAATATTTATTGATGAGGTTGTCATGGGTTGTAGACCTATTGTTAAAAATGAGGAAAGGGAAGAAGTATTTAGTAACGGTAAATACGTAACTGGATCTGTAAAAAAAAAAACATTAGAATGATTTTTTCGCTTTTGAATATGAAAAAAAAACGGTTGTCATTTAGAAACATTATTTGCTCGAATGGATAATAGATTCAATGTTAGTGTTAAAAAATGAAGAGGTTGAGAGACAGACATATAATTGAAAAGAAACATATAATTTCTCAACAGAGAAGATGTAAACAAGATAATCGCAGAATGGTAATAAGTTAAAACTTCAAAAAGTTTTATAAAACTTTTTCATTGAGAAGTGAATAATTTCATATTAGGCGTTTGGGCACTAGAAATTAATGCTGTAGCATTTTTTTTCATTTGAAACAATTGAAATGAAGCGTTCAATGTTGTTACAAAAAAAAACGAAAATAAAAAACAGTGTTGAAAATTTCGTTTTGTTAACGAAAGTTTCTTTGGAAGTAGGGGGAAATTTTTCTCCACTGTCCCCTGAAAAAATCAAAAATAAAATTTAATCATGAATAAAGTAAATAAGAAAACAAATGAAGAAACCGTAACAAAAAAAAAAAAATGGTGAATAGGAGATGGAAAAAATTAAAAAAAGAGTTAATCCTAAACTGTAAGGTAGAACATTTTCTCAGGATCCAAATAATGTTTCTAAATAGTAAAAAGCTATTAAAAGAGCACAAAATATGAAAAAAAAAAGTTTTGATAATGTACTAGCATTAAAAAGAGAAAATGAGGTAAAAAGGGAAATTGTGTGCGTTAGAAGAGCTTTTTGCGGAACAATATTTTCTAAGGTATTGTAGTTTAATACGGAGAGAATAAACGATTCACCAAAAAACGAAATTAAACAAAAAAAAAAAAAAAAAATTAACGACGAGGTATTCGCTAAAATGGGACTTACGATAAATTTATTTCATTTTTTATTATATCAATAAAAGGGGAATGATTTAATTGCAAAAAAATTAATTGAAAAGCGGGTAGTGGTTAGTGATTTTAAGGGACCAAACATAACTGAATATAAAAGAATAAACATGTAGATAGGGGTAAAAATAAAAGCTATCAGTCACATAGAATATACTCATAAAGCAAGTTTAGACCCTAAAGTCATTTGCAAAATTAGAAATTCTTTTCCGATAAAACCAGCAAAATAAGGTAAACCGCTTAAATTTGCCGCTAATATGAAAAATAAAATGGCCACGTCAAAACTTAAAAAATAAGCGTTACCCATAAACCTTAAATCTGTGTTTCCATTAAAAAAATGAACGATATAACCAACTAAAATAAATAGGAATGCTTTATTAAGAGCGTGTATAACTAAATAAAGTAGGGTTTCATTATATAACGTACACCCACATCCACAAATTAAGTACCCAATTTGACTTATAGTTGAGTATGCAACAAGTTTTTTTATGTCATGTTGAAAACTTGCCGTCACTGCACTAAACGCCAATGTGGTACTACCAATAAGGGCCAATAGTTGATTAATAAATGGAGTGAATTCAAATAACAAGGCGAAACGTAAAATTAAAAAAACACCGGCAACTACAAGGGTTGAAGAGTGAATTAACGCTGAGGCGGGAGTAGGGGCTTCCATTGCGTCGGGTAATCAAACATGGAAACCAAATTGTGCACATTTTACTACACCTCCCAATGCAATAAAAAAAGCTATTGTAGAGAGAAAATGAATCCCCACAAATCCAAAAAAAATATAATGAAAGGAGTAGAATGGAATTTGTAAAAAAATTATTGACAAATCGCAGGAAAAGAACGTGTTAATTGACAATAAAAAACTAGTGAATAGGAACATATCACTAATTCGCGAAAAAATGAATGTTTTAAAAGCTGCTTTTAAAGTATAAATTCGTTGAGAATAAAAATTAACAAGAAGAAGGGAGAAGAGTCCAACACATTCTCAAAAAAAAATTATTAAAAAAAAATCATATGAATAAAAAAGGAAGACAACACTAGTGGCAAATAAATTTAATAAGTATAATAAGCGATTAGCAAAAGCTTCTCGAACCATATATTCTAAACCAAAATACAAAGCAAGTGGAGTTAAAAAAATAACTAAACTGCTAGTAATGTTTGCTAAATTATCGCTACATACTAAAAGATGGGAGTCGATTAAATCTAAACATTGAAATCATCTTCCCAAATCACAAAAAAAAAAAAATCCTGTATTAAAAATTGAGATAATAGCAACGAGAATAAAAAACTCTGTTAAAGAGAAAATGAAAACTGATCAGTAAAAAGTTCCTAATGAACCTAATCATTTTTTAAAAAATAATAAAAAACAACAATGAAGTGGCAAAAGCAGAGGAGGTAAAATTAGAAATAGGGAGATAATAAACTTTAAAAAAGGGTTTTAATAGGGATGAAATAGGAGGAAAGTCATTCCGTCGAAAACAGTAAAAAAAAGCTTCCTATGCGGCAATTAGAAATTAATCTGGGCGAATTACGCCATAATCCAAGAAAGAAAATTAATGAAAAAAGAATTGCATTATCCATCGAAAATGGTAATGTTCGAGTAAACGTGAAAGGGGATTGTGAAACTGGTACATATTGATTTTTTAAAAGTAGACTTGTTTGAGAAAGAGTTTGGGGCTTTTTTGCAATAAAAAAATAATAAAAAGAGAGAGTTAGAGAAGTGTTCGATGGGTGGTGTTTCATTATAAAATTTTGAATTTGCCCTATAAATGAGGTGGGGAAATTATCTTCGTTACGATAATTAAAAAAAATAAATAATGAGGGAGAAAATTTCGGAGGAAAGGGGGAAAGATGAAAAGAAAAAAAATAAAATAATAATCAAATTGAAATGTTTTTTTTTTTCAATGGACGTGTAAATTCAAGACTTTGCCATGAGAAATTATGTATTAAAAAACTAGTTATTCGTTTTTAAAGTCTTTTAATGAAAATCGTAATGGTTTTTTTCTTTTAGCCAGAAGTGAGATTTTTTGATGATTTTGGGAGGGGAAAAGGGGGGAATAAGATATTAAAAATTTAGCTCGTTCGCATAATGTTTTCATATTAACAGAAAAAAGAGGATTAACAAAAAATTCTTGAATAACGGAGGGAAATTTTTTATTAATTAGAGATGGGGATTGTTCTTTTTTAAAAGTTAAGTGTTCTGTTCTAATCTTTAGGAAAGACATGAGAGCGGTGTTTATTCGTTTTGGATCGTATCGGTGAAGTAATCATTCTTTTGACAGTTCAAAATTAACTCGTAGAAAATGGGGATTGAGGTTTGTAGATAGGGGACGAGGAGTTAGAGTTTTTTGAGTATGTATAAAAAAATTGGGTGACATCAATTCTAATCAAAAATTCTGTTTGATTAGAGATGGTAAACAGGATGATTGAAACGACGCTAGAATGGGTTTCGTTTTTAAGGAGGAAAGGAAGGCTGAAGATTGAAATGGTGTAAGACGTTTTTCTCACCGTATTTCACGAATTAATTTTAAAAAGAGTTCGTTTTGAACGGGAAAATGATAAGGATGAGATTTTGTCATCAAAAAGGATCTAATTGAGGGGGCTTTATATTGAAAAGTTCAACAATTATCAATTTTTAACGTTGTAAATAACGAAACAAGGGGAGCAGTTTGTGAAGACGAAGCAACGCTTCTACTTGATAGAAGCGCATATTTTCGTAAGGTTAACACATTATAAAAAAAGGGTGTAAATCGAAAAATAGCACGAGCCGATTCGATTGATGCGTTGGATATAAACAGATTTTGTCAAAGATAGGAGGTACTATTCGGTGAAAAATTAAATGGAGAGAAGGAAGAAAAGGAATTTGATGTTGGTAATGAAGAATCCATTTCAGCATTTTTTCGACGCATAACGTAGTTGAGTCGATCTGGGACAGTTGAAGAAATGGCAATAAAAAATAATTCGTAAGTTAAAACAAGGAACATTTGAAATACGGTAATAAGGGAGGCAGTTCAATAATTATCACCATCTTGCAATGATCATGCACTAGAATATGGAATATTATATTCAGGATTGCAAATAGCATAAGATGAATAATTAAGTAAGATGAAAAAAAATAGAGTTACGATAGAAAAAAAAAAAGTAAATTTACGTAAAAATTTACGATAATTATTAAAAAGGGTTGAAGAAGAATACTTAGTTCATTTTTCACCCTTAAACACGTTGCCTAGAATAGATGAGGTGGCATTGTGATGGGAAGCCTTTTCAACAAAAATATTGTTTTTTGTTTGCAAGGAGCTTGGTCATATTTTGAAGCGAATTCATTGGTATGCCCGTCTAAAAGACATTGAAAATTAAAAATAAGAGGAAAAGAAATAACATAATGAAATGGAGGGAATAGAAGAAATCGACATTAAATAAATAAAAATTAATTTGAAGTAACCAATCAGTTAGGAGGTAAAGTGGAAATTCGAGAGTTAGAGGGGGTAAGACTAGAAAAGAGAAATGAAACAGATTTTGAAAATTTTTTATAAAAAAAAGACCAAATGCCCCTCAAAATAAAAAAAGATGCATAATTCGTAGTTTTGAAAGTTGAATTAAAACTACAAGAAACGGAATAGGAATGATTAGTAGAAAAAAAGGTGAAGAGGAAGCAATTGTATTTATTGCAGGAATGTAGCATGAAAAAAATGAGAAATTGGAAAAAAACAATAGTAATAAAGTTTCTGTTACAAAAATGTTATTTTCCCAATTAGTAAATCACCCATTAATGGTATAGTATTGCCAAAAAAGAAAAGAAAGAAAAGAAACAAGACTTCATCAAAAAAAATTAATTTTATTTGAGGAAGTAATAAAATAAAAAAATAATTTTAATTCAATCATCAGGGATAACAATATGATAAATAGAGTGGTAATGAAAATAACGTAAAGAAGATCTGAGGAAAAAAGGAAAAAAAATTCTAATCCAAATGAGTGTGCGGACGAGGTGTAGGATAGTTGTAATAAAAAGAAAAAAATTAAAAAAAATACTATTCACGAGATGCTATGATAAATAAAATAACGGTAAGAAAAGGTAAAAAATGCAATATGAAAAAAAAGCATAGAATTTGAAAAAAATAAAAGAGATAGATTTTCCGAAGGATCCCAATTTCATCACCCTCCCCAATTCGTTTCTTGAAAGGCTCACCACCCCCCTAAAAAAATAAAAATAAGATTGAATATTAATGATGATGTGGTAGTATAAAATTGAAGTTTTTGATTAAAAAAAAAGAGGGAGAAAGATAGAAAAACTAAAAAAAAAAAAAAGGGTGGATGGATAAAATTGAGAGAGTTTTGAAGAAGGAAATTTTCAAAATGTAAGGAATCGGCATCTACATTAAATAAAAAATGATGTAATAAGTTAGTATTAGTCGTTTCAAAAAAAAGTAACAAGAAGGGGACGGAGAAAAATAATCGACCAAGACTGAAATAAGAAAAAATCAAACAAGGACCGAAAAGTAGCATTAGAAGAAAATAACTATTTGTTCAAAAATAAGAAAATAAAAAGTAGAAAAATCGGTCCAAACTTGTTTTAAAAAAAAAATCGTCTGAAAATGAATATAGAAAGGTAGTTAAAATAAGGAGAAGAAGAATAAAGTGAGGACGTATCAATAACAAAATTTTTTAAAATAAAATAAAATAAATGTCAATTTGGTGATCAATAAGGAATTGAAGCAAATTGATGAGAATTTGTAAAAATCCTAACTGCGTTAGAAAAAAAAAGTGGAAGGAGTAAATCATAAAGGGGGTAATAGGGAAAAAAGTGGAAGAGTATTTCAACCTCCAAAAAAAAAAAGTATTATATGAGCTGCCGCTATAACTAAATGAGAGTATTCCGCTAAATAAAAAATTAATAACATAGAACCGTTATATTCTACAGCATAACCCGCGACCATTTCCGATTCCGTTTCAGCATGATCGAACGGGGCTCGTTTAGATTCTAGAATTAAAACAACTAAAAAAATTGAAAACAGTGGAAAAAGTAAAAAACAATATCAAAATGAAATTTGAGAAAGAACTCAATCATGAAAGTGAGGCGATTGTGATAAAAAAATAAGTAAAGCGTAAAGCATCGTAATAAAAATATCTAAGGAAATAACATGGACTAACGAACGATACGTTCCTAAAAAAGCATAACGAGAATGACTTAAAAATCCAACTAGCGCAAAAAAGATATTCGCTAGTAAAGTTAAAATTAGGTGGTATAATATAAGAGAATCTACATTTAAAAAAATAGTTAAATTTGTTTGGAAGATAAAATTTTGTGAAAATAACACCTGGGTTGCATATAAGAAGGCTAAGATTATGGGGGCAAGAGAGGATGAGGGACGAGGAATAAGGAAAGTTTCTTTTGTCATTAATTTCAGTAAATCGAGAGCTAATTGAAAAACACCGTTTCGTCCCATAATAGCTGGACCCATTCGACGTTGAGCATAAGCAAGAAATTTTCGTTCTAAAAGAACCACAAAAAGAGTAAGTAAAATTATTAACAAAGCGACAAAGAGAGATAGTTCACTCAAAATATTATTTCAATTAAAATTTAAAGAAGGAAGAGCATTAATAGGAGGGAAGAGATAACAGCAATAAAATTCAGCATATAAAAAAAAAATCAAAAAAGATTGTTAACGGATGAAATTGAAAAAGTAGTTTTTAAATTTAAAACATGAAAAAAGGTTAATGTAAAAAAACGCGTTACGGGTTCAAAAAAAACTTTTTCGTTAAAAAGACCAAATGAAAGAGTGAAAACGTCTTTTAAAAAATTAGAAATAGTTTTTTTTTGTAAAAAATCAACCAATAATCCTTCGTGTCAAAGAAGGGCGGATAGATTTTTATAAGAGGGGAGATTAAACAATGAATTCGTTGATCAAAAATTGACGATAACGTGTTTTATATGAATGAAAAAAAACATAAACATTAAAGCTACCGTACTATAATACTAACTGTTGAGACTTTACTTCTTTTTACAGTTTCTTCACAGTAAAGATGAGAAGGCTCAGTAAAATTTTCTTGCGTAAATGATTTAGCAGTTTCTTCTTCTCAACGGCAATATTTTTTTAAAAATTTTCTAAGCATTTTCTTGAAAGAAAATTTTGAAAAAAATAAAAAAAATTGAAAAACTAATCGATCGATTAGTTCCAGGTGATGCAAAATTCACGCAAAATAAAGGAAAACATATTGTAAAGAGAATTTTACAATAGGATTTCCTACATATCCCCCTTCCGGTTCATAATAATAACGTCCACATGGAAGCATACTCGATACGCAAAAAATAGACATTAAAAAATATGAAAATGAAGTTGATTGGGTCAACGAATTTTGCATAGCCGTAATCACCTTGAAACGGATTGTTCCGTTATAGAAGTTATAAACAGTGGGAAGGAAAGCTAGAAATAGGAAATACAATCCTACTCACATTAAACCTTCGTAATGCGTTGGGGAGATAACTAAAATTCCCATTAATGGACGGAAATATCAATGAGGAGCAACTCCATAAAATCTAATTTCATCGTTTTCGGCAATATTTCATCGTTCAAAAAAAAAATAATTTATAGCATAGGGGACCATGTGATGCATTCAAAAATACATAGAACAAAAAATAACTCAAAATCAAGCATCTTGAATTTCCTTTAAAAAGGCATCAAAGAATCATGAAATGTAAGAGCCTGATTTATCTTCATATACATTTTCTCCACTATCGGAATCTCACGATTCGTGACAAAACATGACGTGTACTTGTATTAAATACAGGTAGTATCAGGGGGAGAAGTAATGTAAAACCATAAATCGTGTCATTTGGTCTACGTTTAGGTGTTTATTAGTGAAAACTATGTAATAGGTTTTATATAAATTATCAGTTAAAGATCAAACAATATTAGCTATTATCGTTAATGTTAAATCACTTAAATGGGTAGCGCTTAGGGAAATTCCTAACGCAACAATGTAATGAAATCAAAAAAAGGCATAACCTCCTATAATTCATCCGTCTGATTCTGAGGTAACGTAATTTTTTAAATAAATTTTTTTAAAAATATGCAAATAAGATAACACAAAAATAATGTCTACGCCACGAATGTGAAAGTAAAAAATTTCACTTCCAAAATGCGTATCGTTAAACATTTCTTCTCTCAATTCGATAACAAGTCCCGGTTCGGGTATGTAATACCAACCTAAAAAAAATCCCGATAATAGTTGAATTAAAATCGCCAATAAAAGCATAAACCCAATAACCGATGTTACACTCGAAAAAGGCAAAATAAGTCTATTAACGAAAAAATTTAGATAACTGAAGGTTACTCCTGAGAAGGAGATTAAATTTCATGACCACTGCGAGAGGGGATCGTTCGCATCTTGTGAAGGAGCATACCCCCAATAAACTTTTCTGAACAAACGTCCTTCGAGCAGTGGCATGTGGCATGTAAAATATTAATATTGTCAATCGAAAGCATGACGATCGTAATCGAAGTACAAACTTAATCCAAATAATAAGAGGAAAAAAAAAATAAGAATTAAATCAAAAAATCCCAAAAAAGTAATTCCCGTAATTAAGGGGAAAAGGAAAATAAGTTCCATATCGTATATTAAAAAAAAAATAGTTATAAGAAGAAATTGGATAGGCATTTGAATAGGTTTTTGCATTTGTGGACGAAAACCACATTCGTAATAATCTTTTCGTGTTAATTTAAATGTACCGAATCGTCGTAATTTATTTTTTCAAAAAAAAATGTTAATTACATTATAAATTATTAATGCTAAGAAAAAAGTCGAACCGTAAGCAATAAAAACATCAAAATCTCCCACAACAACTTTCAAGTTTAAAATATATAAAATAAGAGTAATCAAAATAAAAAAGTATTTGCAAAAAGTATTTTTATGGAAGAGAAATTAACGAAATAGTTTAAATAACTTAAACTAATAGTAACGATAGTAAAAAAATTACTAAACATTCAGTAAAAAAACATAATTAAACAAGCTTCACATATATAAAAATACGTGCATGTTGAGACGGAAAACGGGGAGAACGGGTGGAAGTGGACTAAAAAACCACTTCCCATAAGCATTATTTGCGAAATTTATTTTTCAAACGAGTAAACAACGTAAAAAGATTCATCACTCTTCGTTGTAAACGAACATGAAGAGCTAGAAACATTTTTACTGAGGCGCCTCAAACGCCAATAACACAAATTTCTTTGTATAATTCCAAAACTTGATTACGATAGATAATCAAGAAAAGGAGGATACCCAAAGAAAAGGCAGAAAGAAAAAACGCATAAGCATAAAATTCCATGACTGGAAAAATATTTACAAATACGTATTCTCCTCCCGGAACATACAACAACACTGTGATCTTAAAACCTCAGTAATAAAGATACAGCTGCCCTTTGATGTAAAGTCAAATCGAGGCTAGCATAAAAACCTTCAGTAATAAAATGAAGGGGTGATCTTAAAATAAATTTTAAGATGAATAATTACCGATAACTGCCAACTTTACCCAATTTACGATAAGTGATTTGTCTTAAAAAACGTACACCTTTTCCCGTATACTGGTTGTAAGGACGAATTAATTTTAAAGAATAACCGAAATTATTCAATGAAGAATCCAACCCTCCTCATAAAAAAATTTCTGTTTTTGAAAAAAGACGATAAAAAACTGCAATTGTTCGTTTATAAACACGATGTGAATAACCGAAACGGAAGGCTAGGGTATTTCGACGACTTTTGTAAAGATAGTACCCTTTCCCACGAAATTTTAACTTAGTGAAAAAAAACGAATTAGCAAAAAATCATACCTTTTCTAGTTGATTTCGAAACTGCAATGTTTGTTTGTCGCCAAAAAAAAACGATACATGAGGTCCCAAATTTGATAAAAATAAATGATTAAATGAGTTATTGGAGGTTAGTACTTGAGGAGTGGGGAGAGAGAACAGGTAATTAGATGAAGAAAAAACAAAAATAGTTTGTTTCGAGTTAACTGTTTTGAAAACGGTTAAGTTTCAATTTCCCTGAGTAGGGAAAAAAAATGATGAGAGGGAAAGGAAGGGAGAGTGTTGTTTTAAAGGATTACCTGGATAGGTCTTTTTTGCTGTAAATTTTAAAGTAGCGAATTTCGACGTTTTTAGAAAATTTTTATACCACAACACGATTAGTGAACAGTTTTAGATGTTTTCATTAAAGTTTTTTTGAAATGGGTTAAAACGTAGAAGTTTATAAAACGCAAAAGTTTTTTTAAAAAAAAAGTTTCGTTTTCGTGGAAAAAATCTCTCAATATTGATTGAAACGCTGAACGCATTGAACGAGTCTTTTCTAAAATAATAGTTTTAGCAAATCATTTTAGTATTCATCGGATACGTTTTTGTGGACGTAAGTAGAGTCAAGTAATTTTATAAGGACCAACCTTCCCTCGAGAAAATTTACGTGCCTCTTTACTAGTTTTTTCTATAGAAAACGTAAAAACAGGATTGTATTGAGTAAGGAGAGTTTCAAATTGTTCCAACAATTTAGATGATGTGATGGGAGATTCGGCATTTCGCGATAAGGAATAAAGAGTTTTGAAAAAAAGAGTTTTAATTTTATAAAAAAAACCTTTTCGGAAAAAAAAAAATAAAAATAATTTTGCTTTAGAGGGCTTTTGGGAAAAAAAATCTATGGTAATTTTTTGTGCAAGAAAGAAATCTCATAAGGGAGTTCAAAAGATTTGTGTTGATGAAGGTGAAAGGACCATAAGAGATGAAAATGAATTTTCGTTAAGTCAGTAATAATTTTTAAAATTAAGAGGGGGGAGGGGGGGAGAAGTTTTATTGGGTAAGGTTAGAGGGGGTAGAGATGGAGTGGGGAGACGATGATCTGGTTTATAAAGAGTTGAAAGAGGGCAAGTGGAATGAGGTCTAGCAGAATGCTGTACTTTAAAAACAAAGATTATCTTAAAAAAAATAAGTTAATTGGGAAATTGAAGAAGTTTTACAATTACTAAGACGATTTGTAGAGAGAAAAGTAATATCAAAACGTTTAATTTGTTTCTTATTGTGAAGTCGGTGATGTTTTTTTAATTTGTAAGTTCGTAGAACAGGGGTAAGGAAAAAAAATCATTTTTTAAACTTAATAAATCAAACGTATCCTTGGAAAGATGTAGGTAAAAGTTTTCGTTCAAAATAAAATAAAGTTTCATCGGAAATTGGTGTGTAAAATTTCATAAAACGAAAGTATGTTTTTTGATATCAATTTTTTTGATCCTCCTCCTCGTTATATAATTTTTCCGAAATTCAAATTTGTGGGAAGGAGATTCAAGGAATTTGAGATGAAGTAGAACCATTTTTTAAAAATAAAGAAAATAAAGAGGTAATAGAAAAATGTTTTTTTAAAATTTGTCGATAGAAGCGGAAGGGGGGTATTAATAAAAATCAAAGCATGGATGAACCTCATCTACTAATAACGGGATCGGCTAAATTTCCTATATTAAAAAAAAATTAAGTAAGAAGAGGGGTACGAGTTGTTATATAAGTGAGGTGGGGGGGGTTAGAGGGCGATGACAAGAATAGCAACGAAAAAAAGGAGGAAGGAGAAACTTTCAATAAAAGCAAAACCGAGGGTTGTGTAATTGAAAAGAACTTCTTCAAGATCGGGAGCATAAGAAAGACCTCTGATAAGAGAGGCAAAAACGAGTCCAGTAGCGATAGCACATCCAGTTAACGGTAAGAAGACAAAACTCAAAGAAAGAATTTTGGCAGCCTTAATGAATAACAGGACGTGGTATTCATTACAGGACAAAAGAACAAACGAAATCTTTAAAGTGATGAACTCACGACAATGAATTTAAAGTTCAGAGTAATTCGATAGGGAAACGTCAATAACTTAAAATAAAACTCATAAAAATTAATACGAAAATAAGTAAAAAAAAAAAACTTATTTGCTTAAGTGAAGATAAACAGAAAATAAAAAGCGTGTAGTGAACTTCTTTTAGAGTGTAAGATTTTCTTAACAAAACTAATCAAAAAAAAAAATTAAAAAAGAGAGTTAATAAAAAAAACAAATTAATCATAAAGAAAGCTCCGGCGAAGGGGCCATCATTTTTCATTCAAAAAACCGTGGTAACACGGTGATAGGTAAAATGATCTCGTTTTGCTGCACCTCAACCTCATTTATTAGGTTCGTGACTTAGCGATACCAGGTCATTAAATTTCGTTTTTTGATATCATATTGGATCAGTAAAATACGCCAGGAGTGATGTGTAGAATTGTCAAAACAATAAAAATGCAAAACTAAGAGTAATGAATGAAATTGATATAAGTGAAATTGTGAAGGAAACTCATCGTAATGATAAAGAAAGTCAAATTCCAAGAGAGGAGAGGAGAGAAAGGAAGAATAAGAATTTAAAAATAAAGGTGCGTGAATACCAGTCTCATCACGAAACGAGGAAGGCAATTTGATATGTGATTTCGTAATAAAAGGGTACGATGACAAATAGAGCAGCGAAAACATAAGACAGTAAGTATCAGAGTTCGATTCATTGAAACGATTTGTATCATGCAAATCAAACTCGCTTATCACGTCCGACATAACTTCCATAACGGCTGGCAATTAAATTTTCTCCTATTCAAGCAAAAAAAAAAATAAAAAATAATCATGTTTGAACCAAGCTTCATTCGATAGGTTCCCAGAGTGGTTCATCGTCAATTAAGAGGGCATCGAATAAAAAAAACAATAACAATCCTCGAAAAAAAATAGTTCCTTCGTCTTTAATAAATTTGCTAAAGTGGGAGAGATGTTTTCGTCATGATCATACATTCATATAAGATGTAAAAAGGTGACTTGATTTGAACATGAGATTCGAGTTTATAAGGGGGAAGGATTTTTTATAAATCGGAAAGGAATAGGGGATTGAAAAAGAATTTTTTGTATATTTGAGAATTCGCATGATAATTTTCCCTCGAATTCGAAAAAAGCTATAAAATTGCTTTTTAGTTAAAAACATAAATAAGAAAATAGCCGTCCGGTACTAAACATGATCATATAAACTCTTCCTAGTTTGACTTCTCTATTTTAGCTCTTGTCAATATAGGGAATGGCAGTTAAAAACCAAAAACGAAAAATAAAATGATTAAAAAGAAAATCAAAAAATTTAAACGTTTTCTAACAATAAAAGAAATTGATGCAGGTAATGAGTAAAGAAGAAGATTTTTAATAAAAGCCTTTAGACGAAAATAATTTCTACGATTCAGTACACACATTAAATAAAGAAACCTGAGATGATCCCTCCCTGAGTAATAAGGGAGGGGGAATTAAAAATAAAAAATCCACGAGTTGTTTCTAAAAGAAGAGATGTTAGTCCTGTTTTTAAAGTAAATATTTTTAATGCTTGTATAGATCATCTAGCTGATTGTTTCGTTTTTCGTAAAACGTGAAAGGTGGTTAAATTACGATTTGAACTGGGAGGGAAAAAAAGTATAATTCTCGGATTAGTTGATTTTAACGAGGAGAAAAAATAATTTGAAATGAGGTGTTTCTCCTTTAATAAAAAAATAATAGAAATGGAAACTTTTTTTAGTGGAAGAATTAGAAAAAGTTTTTTTGTTTGTTTAGCAAATACAAAAGTAGATTTTAAAGTTCACATGGCTTTAATATTGGAAACAAAGGGTTCGAACCTTTATAGCTAGGACCAAAAACTAGTGCTTTACCGATTAAGCTAGTTTCCATCGGGGAGTGAGGGGTTGTACGAAAAAATTAAAAATTTCGTTTCAACTAGATATCAATGTGAGAGTGCATAAGATGAAGCAAATCAGGAAAATCTTATGTAAGTGCGGAATACAATTTTTATAGTTCGAAAAAATAACAAGTAACGAAAGCATTTCGTCATAAGAAAGGAAAACACTAACCGTCCTTTTAAGATAGAAAACATTAATTATCAAAATAAAATCATTAAAAGAAATAAGAAAAGAAATAGAAATAAAATATTTAAAAATTTTATTCATCCCAGTTTCGTTAGATAATCATATCGATATCGCGGTGTTCCTCCCCGAATCAAGATCAAAAAAAACATTATAAATAAAAATTTTAATGCATAAAAAAAAATGGGTGGTAGTGAGATAGATGAGAGGAATTCAAAGAGAGGAAATTTAAAAAGGGACGTTAATCATCCCAGGAAAATAAGAAAAATTATTAACAAAATAGATTGATTTTTTACTTTAAAAACAAAAATTTATCAGGTAGCTCGTCGAAGTAGGGGTAACAATCCAGAATGAGCTCGAGTTCGTAAAACAAATCGGCTCAACCCAAATGAGGATTTCAAACTTCGTTGACGACCTGAAATTCAACATCGTTTTTTTTGTCAAGTGGAAAATGCTGTTCTTGGTAAGTACATGAAATGGGCGCTTGCCAATCGTCGATGAAGCAGAGATGTTTGTCGCGTTTTCAATAAAGATTTGAAAAAAATAAAATTTAATTCACATTTCAATGTATACAATCGTCGATATCTATCAAGTTCTTTTCATTGTAGTTGTCTATTCATTATCGATCAACGTCACCAAAAACGATATCTTGACTTCCTAGAACCGTAACCAAATCTGCAAAAAAATGTCCAGTCACCATTTTCGGCATGACTTGAATGTGGTGATAGGCAGGAGTACGAATCTTTAGTCGGAAGGGGGATTCTGTTCCATCGGAAAGAAGATTAATACCAAATTCACCTTTAGGTGCTTCAACAGCCGCGTAAGAAAAGCCTCTAGGGAGTTTTAAACCTTCGGAGGAATTTTTAAAATGAGTGATTAAATACTCCATAGATAAATATAAATTTTGTTTTTCCAGTTTTTTGAGAGTTCCTGGAGTGATAGAATTGACAAAATTTAAAAAGGGGGGTTGCGACAAAAGGGAGGGGTTAAATTTCGAAAAGGAAGAAAGAATTTGAAAAATTAAATTAACACTTTCAAACATTTCTCTCATACGAATTAAAAAACGGTCGTAGCTATCACCCCGTTTCCCCAAAAAGCCTTTTAATGATAAGAATCAGTAATTACTGTACGTCGTATTTTGCGAAAAACGTAAATCTTTTCGAATTCCCACGCTTCGCACAATTGGTCCGGTAACCCCGTAAGATAAGGCTTCGTTAAAAGTTAAGGATCCTATATTAACTAATCGAGATTTTCAAATTTTATTAGTTACTAGGACAGCAAAAATTTCAGTTAGTGATTTGAAACAATCTCTAGCAAAAAGAGCCACGTCCAGAAAAAACTGAGTATTAAGACCGGTTCAATCTATGTCATTGGGTCGATAGAAAGCGGCATGCATACGAGCACCTGAGACACGTTCATAGAATTCCATAATTCGTTCTCGTTCTTCGAAAGCTCAGAAAACCGGTGACATATTTCCCACATCAAGTGAATGGGTCGAGATTGCTAAAAGATGATTTAAAATTCTTGTTAATTCATCAAAAAGAACACGAATTTTAACGTATGGGGAGGAAAAGGAAGAGGTTTGCAGAAGATTTTCAATTGCTAGACAATACGCGTGCTCTTGTGTCATCATGGAGACATAGTCTAGTCTATCGAGATAAGGTAGTGATTTAATGTAGTTTCTACTTTCCATAAGTTTTTCCGTTCCTCGATGCAAAAATCCAACATGGGGATCAGCCCGTTCAACTAGTTCCCCATTTAATTGGACAACTAAACGAAGAACTCCGTGTGAAGCGGGGTGTTGCGGACCGAAGTTTAAAATGAAACTTTTAATTCGTCGTTGTTGAAAAGACGAAAGGTGAGATAACGGACTTCAAAAATTAAAAAGAGGGGCTTTCATATAAGAAAATTAATTAATATATTTTCAATTATATATTTTTAAAATTGAATACGGAACATTTCATCGTGAATGAAAAATGAAAAAGTCTTTGTGTTTGGGAATTGTTAATATGAAACAAGAAAGAGAAAATCAATCCATTTGGAAAAAGGGGGGGACATCTGTTCAAAAAAAAATTAATTGGCGAAATTTATTTGAAGCAGAGGATGGTTTTCAAATTTTCCCTATTTGATATAGGGGGCGAAAGGATGAAAAATTTGCTAATTTAAATCATCGATTCAAAATTCCCTTTTTCAAACGAAATTTTAAGAATAAAATGGAATAAAAGGAAAAGGAGATTGTAGTTGTCAAAATATCAAAGGGGATTAATAAGAAAGAAGGATTTTTTACATAAACCCCATTTACTAAAAAAAAATTTAATTTAAAAAAACGTTGAATGGAAATTATATCATAGGCAAATTTCAATCGTCAAAGGAGATATAAAAGCGTGATACCTAATTTGGAGGAATTGTATTTTTTCGTATCCTTATTACGAGCGAGTTTATTAATGAATCAAGTCAATCGGTGTTGATATCTAACGGGAAAATTAAGAAAAACCTTTAAATCACGCCGTCCGAGACGTCATTGTCGTTGATAACCGGGTTTAAATCTAATTTTTGTTATTTTTCATTTTCTAATAGATCAGAATGGGGTGGGGGTAGTTTTTTTTATTTTGCGTGTTTTCTTTATGAGAGAAAAGATTCTAAATAGTGGAGATTTGTAAAATTTATGAAATTTTCGTAGTTTTCGGAAAAACGTAAAAAAATTTTTTTTTAATTTTTTGTAAAGAGGGATTAACTTGACGAAATGAAATGGGGGTATATTTTTATTAAGGCGTACGAGTCGTCGGGGACGAGTAAATGGCGTTAGAGTTGTTGGAGTACTAACAATATTGAAGAGCGGTCGTCTCTTTCGAATTTTTCGAATTAAATGAAATTTTCCAAAAGAAAATTTTATCGGTATCGCTAAACGTACGATACTTTCTCAGATAGGATTTCACGTTTCCGTATCAAAAAAGGAAAGAAAATAGGAGGTTATTAGAATATCTGTTAACAATACAGGGGGGTTCTTTTTTTTTTTTTTATCGTCAGAATCGTCTGAATCGGAAGACGAAGAGGAGGAGGAGGAGCTTTCCTCTTCTATCGGGAGTGGGAAAAGTTCACGTAAATATTCTTCAAAAACGAGAAGAAGGGGGATTAACTTTTTACATTCTTGGCTAAGTCACGTTGAAGTCGTCAATAAACAAAAATTAGTTTTTCGAAAAGAAATTGGTCGGGAGATTGATCGTCCCAATAATCGTGGAAACGTGAATTTAGGTTTTCGTTTCAAGCGTTTAGTTAAATTAGAGGGGAAGAAAAAGGGTTTAATTAAACTGAAGGCGTTTCCTCAAAAAGGGGTTAATGAAACAGTTCAATTTGCAATATTTTTAAAAGAAAAAGTTAAATTGAAACGGGAATAACGTGAACAAAATAAATTATAGGGTAAGGCTTGTGAAGAAAGGAAAAAAGGAATTGGGAGAAAGGATGAGGGCAAAAGGTTCTTTAGGAATTGCACCTAACTTCGTCCAGCGAATGAGGCTGGCTACTCTCTAGAGTGAACCCGTTAAAATCAAGTTTTATAACGATTGTGAAAAATTCGCAAATGTTTTTTTACAAGTCGTTTTTTCCCCTTACGAGAAAGGGATATGAGATGGGGTGCTATTCGTTTTTTTTTACGTTGAAGGATATTTTGTCGAATTGCTTTAAAACGACGTAAGGGGTCCGATAGTTGACTTTTTAATTGTCTAATTGTTTTAGCATTAGATCTGGATCGTTGCCCTCGGGAAGGTTTTTTAAGTAAATATCGACGGCCACGAAACGTTCGTGTTAAATATTTTCTCAATAGGGAAAGACGGGGGAGAAGCAATGGGTCATGGTTAATAGTTTGTAACGTAGCTAAAAAGTAGTTTCAAAGAAAAGAAAATGAGTCATCCATCCAATGGGAAAAGGGTACTGGTTCCTCAAGAAGCATCTTCGATGAAAAAAAAAAATTCCATTCAAATCGAAGAACGAAACGGTAAAAGGAAGCGGCTTTAACGGATTTTAAATTTAAAAATAATTCTTGAGGATTTAAATTTAGTGAGTAAGTTCTCCCACCAAATAGAAAAAATCGAGATCAGTAAATATCTAGTAAACGTTCAAATTTTATCGCTTTTTAGTTTTTAATTTATTTTTTTTTTTACGCAATTGTTTTGCTTTATACAAAGCTAAACGTCTATTTCATGTTAATTCGCCAAATTTAAATCCGATAACCCATTTAGTTAAAAAATGAGTTCGGTATTTTTTTCCCGTATATATAAAAACACGTCGATGGGCGAGAAGACGTGGTATAGTGGACGACCGTGAGTGGATTATTAAACCTGTGGATGTAAGAAGGGGATTTTTTACAATTAGGAAAATTTTTTTTCAAACGAAAGGGGAGAGGTAATTAAAATTAGCTGAAGAACTACGATTCAATTATTTTCGTTTTGTGGGAAATCCTCACGGCGTTCGTTGAAATTGAATTGCCTTCGTTCGTCCTCCATGGGGATGGTCAACGGGGTTTTTCGCAACTCCTCGAGAAAGAGGTTTTCTTCCAAAAATAGAATGGAATCCCGCTTTTGTGTTAATAGGTTTTCGAGATGATAATTTCAACAGGCCTCCTAAAGAAATATAAGTAGTTTCCTGGAAAATTTTAACATAACCCGACGGTAATTTAATAAAAGCTCTTCCCGAGCGTTTATCTAATGTTTTAAATAAAGCTCAAGAGGCAAAAGCTTTTACGAATTGAATTTTACGATGGTCAGTTGAAGGAATAGAACTAATTCTAATCATTCGTTTACAATCTTTAATACGTAAAAAAAAGGATGGAAAGGAGTAATTTCTGAATTTTCAAGGACAGTTGGGTCAAAAAAAAATAAACGGTTTATGTTCAGTTGTCATAGGTGTAAGACGAAACGCTCCATTTGATAACATTAAAAACGTATAAAAACGAATCGGATTCACTGATCATAAAAAATCTCCCATAAATCCAAGTGTTACGAATTTAAATGGAGTTTGTACTGAAATAGTTCGGGTTTTTTTGAGTTCACGTCCCTTCGTTCGACATACTATAGTCCCTTTTCTTCGTCCATGAGATCCTTTTCTCACAAAGGATAGGAATTTTGGTTTTGTTATAGGAAATAAATATGAAACTAAAAAAAAACGTTTAAATGAAGCTCCCGAAGTGAATCGAGCTCGTTTTAAGGCGATATAGGAAGAAAACATAAATACGAGTTAAGCAAAATTAGATTTACTGAAACATAAAAAAGATTTATTTGGGAAAAAATTAAAAAAAATGAAAGGGAGAGGATATCAGAAAAAAAACGTTGGGGGGGGGAGATGTGATGAAAGGGTGTTCGAATGAGAATATTAGTTGAAGTAGTATCATTATCTACCAAAGATAGAGTAGGGGATGGATAAAATTTAAGTTTTTTTTTTACCAAGTTAGCATTAGAAAATTGTAAAAATTGAGCGCTATCTTGATAGATCAGAGCTGAATTATACGTTTCCGTGAAAAGGATTTTTTGACCTGTTAACGAAAATGCTGTCGAGGCAAGAAGTTTTTGTCGGCGCAAGGTTTGTTGAGTGAGGGGAGATCAGTACGAAAAGAAAACAAAAAGTAATCGAAAATCGTTTTTTAGTTGTCAATCTACTCGTCGTCGGAAACGACCAAAGAAGGGAAAGAATTTAAAAACTTTTAAGCGAACAGTTTTTTTTGAAATTTCGTACTGCATTTTTTTTTTTTGGAGGGGAGAGAGAAGTGGGAGGGGGGAGGGGGTTACATATGTTCAACGCCGTATCATTCGTTTGCTGTATTTAGTTCTGAAATAACGAATCCTATTTTACCTTGTAATTGGATTAAACCATATAGAAGAGCTTCCGCTGTTGGGGGGCAGCCGGGAACATATAAATCGACGGGAATTATACGATCACAACCTCGAACAACAGAATAAGAGTAATGGTAGTAGCCGCCGCCGTTAGCACAACTTCCCATAGATAGTATCCACCGAGGATCCGTCATTTGTTCATAGAGTCGGCGCAAGGTGGGAGCCATTTTATTAGTTAAAGTTCCTGCTACAATAATTAAATCGGAATGTCGTGGTGATGCGCGAAAAATAATACCAAAACGATCCATATCGTATCTACTCATGGCCGTATGCATCATTTCAACAGCACAACAAGCTAAACCAAACGTGAGTGGTCATAGAGATCCCCCTCGAGCTCAGGCAGTAATCGTGGTTAATTTCGAGTTAATTCATTCTAATTTCACTATTTTGGAGCTCGTGTTAGACGATCTTTTTTTTTTACGTAGGTAGTTAACCCATCTGGACGCGCTACACCGTAAATAGAACGACGTTTTTTTTTAAAAAGAGCGGGGGAGAAATCAAATACACCTCTAATAGCAGTGTATCCTACACCAGGTAAATCATTTGCCCGTCCCCCATGTACTAAAATACGATTGTATTTCGAACATCAATAACCCGATCCGGGAAGACGAGTTGTAACCTTTAAATCATTAGTTAACTTAATTTTAGCAACGTGGCGAGAGGCTGAATTGGGTTTTTTAGGGCTCATTGTTACCAATTTAGTGACAGCTCCTTTCACTTGGGATCTTTTTTGTAAAGCTGGAGTTCTAGAAAAGTAGTAGTGAGAAAATGTTATACGATTTTTATACGATTGGGTAGAAGTAGCCAAAATAAAATAATTAGAGGAAAAGCTGTCACGAAAATCCTAACGAGTAAGTCATAAGTTCTAAGGTAAAAAATGTTATCGCCTCCCGATTCGTTAAATCTACGGGTAAGGAAGCCGAGTGAACTGAGGGGGTTCCAAACATGGCATTAAATCAACTACGGAAGAAAAAAGTTGGTACAAATACGTAAAGAAAAAGGATCATAATGGGAGCAAATAGAGGGAAAAGATCAATGAAAAAAGAAAAAAATAGAAACTCTGTAACAAAAGAAAGAGACCCGGGAAATCCTAAAAAGAGGAGGACATTGATTAGAGATAGAAGAAATAATTTAGGACACAAGAGATTCAATCCCGTTAATTCAGTAATTAAACGAGTTTTAAATCGTCTATTAATGGCATCAACTAAAAAGAAAGCTATTGTTGAAAGAAGGGCATGGTTAACAAGCATTAAAAGACCGGCAAGAAAGAGAGGCGATAGGCCTGAAAAAATTGCTATAGCCAATCAATGCATTTCTATAACAGTGGCGTAGGCAACGATTTTTTTTAAATCGATTTGTATAAAAAGTTTAAAGGAAGCATCGGTTAAGCCTATAAATAGAAATGGTATAAGAAGAGGGAAGGTGACATCGTGTTGTAAAAGAAGTAAAGATTTTAAAAGACCGAAAAATGCAAATTTAACTAAAACACCACTAAGGAAAATAGAGAAGTTTGTTGATGCTTCAACGTGAGCTTTTGGTAGTCATCCGTAAAATGGTCATAGAGGAAGCTTAACCCCAAAACCAATTAGTCAACAAAAGGCGAGAAAATTAACTTCGAAGGAAGAGAGGGGGTAGGATGTGAGAGAAGTGAAACTTGTCGTTTCTAAAATTAAAAAAATATAAAAAAAACTTCAAATCAAAAATAAAGCACCAAACTGAGTTCAAAAAAACATAAGATAAGCTGCTTCAATTGCCCTTCGTGTTTTAGCAAAATTATACAATATTAGGAAAGAGGGAATTAAAAACATCTCATAAGAAAAAAAAAGAAGAAGGAAGGATTGAGCTGAAAAGAAAAAAAATCCCCCAACAAAAATACTTCCTAGATAAAATTGAAAGGCGATAAATTCTTGTTTATTGTAATGAAAGGTGTAAAAGGAGGCTAAACCCGTTATAAAAAAAAAAATAAGTAAAAAGGGGAAATTAATTTCAGTAATGAAGGAATAATCCGAAATAGTGAGGTTGATAGACGATAAAATTAAAATATCAGTAGTCGTTAAGAAAGTGTTAAAGAGTATAGTTAGGAAAAGAAGTAGAGAAAAACAAAAAAAAAAAAATAATCATAAATTGAAATTCATTTTTTTTTTCGGTACGAGGAGAGAAAATTCTCCTACAAGATTAAGAGATCAGAGGGCAAAATAGAAAATTATGAAAAAAATGAATCAAAATAAAATAAGGCCATACCACAACAAAAGATTATAATAAAACTTTAGCTTTACTCTTGTAACAAAAAAACACGTATTGAGATTTCGTTAAAAAGAGAGGGGTAAGGGGGGAATGGAGTCGATTTTCCAATTGACGAAGGTAGTAAAGGAATCGTCCCTTTTTCAAACGTAAAAATTCACAGAAAATTGTACCTCCCGGTATTAAACAAGATCACCCTTTAAATTTTCCTTTTCCTTTTCCCATTCGAGAATTTAGAACCTTACGTGAAAAGGGGAAAGAAGGAAAAGTTCGAACTCAAAAGTATCGTTCTGTTTCCATTCTTTTTCTTGCAGCTCGTTTTAGTAATAACACTAAACGAGAAAATTGTTTTGATACGATAAAAGAGGGTCGTATTAAACGGAAACCGCTTCGGCCAAAACATAGGGATACGTTTTGAAAATTTAGTGGATTTCTAGATTTAAAAATACGTTTTCATTTGAATCGACGTGGAATAATATTCAGAATTTAGTAAAGAAGGAAGAAAATAGCAATAAACAAATCATCTAAAAAAAGAGGAGTAAGAAATATTAAAAAAAGTAAAATAAGGAGGAAGTATGTTATATGGAAATTGTAATGTATGGAGGTTGACGATGAATGCGGCATTTTTTGTAAAAAAACACGAATATGTTTCAAGTAAAAAAAGAGGGATACGAGAAGAAAAAAAATGAAAAAAAAAAATATCAATCCTGAATTCGCTTGCATAAAAAAATTTAAAAGAAGAACTTTTGAAAAAAATCCACTAAAGGGGGGGACTCCGGCTAAGGAAAAAAATCCTACTAGAGAGATAATAGTAAAATAAAATGAGGGAGTATTATATCGGAAATCGGAAAAAAATATAGGATTTTTGGCATAAGTGATCATCGGTATGAGGATCACTGAAAGAGAGAAATTATAAATTACCATATAAAAAATTAGTATTGAAAACAACGATGTGGTGGAATCAGTAATAAACATAAAATTACAAAAAACAAAAAATAGTGGTTGGATTTTTTCTAAGGCCTCAATTTCGTTTCGAACTATTATAATAACGGAGCGATAAGGAAGAGGACTTGATGGAGTGGAAGTGGGATCATAGACGTTTGGTTTGTTTTTTTTTTCTACTTTTCATAACTGCCAGATTTAATTAATAGAGAAAAAGAGTCATGAAAAGAATAAAGGCATTAAGAATACTACTCAAAGCTAAAAAATATTTTATTCGCGTTGTAAAAAAAAGGAGAGGAAATAGAAAAAATACAGAAACAATTAAAAGGCAGAAAAAGAGAGGAGTTGTATAAAGGAAAATGGACGGAGGTAAAAAAAAAAGAATAGAAAAAAATCAAATTGAGAAGTAAAAGTAGAAGTACACTATATATAAGAATAGGAGAGGTAGGGGCATAGAATTAAAAAAAACAGGTTTTCAAAAAAAAAAGGGAGTTAATCCCCCTTTTAAAAATAAACAGAGGAAGAAGGTAGCTACGTAACTCATTTCTTTTAGTGAAGAAGATTCCATTAAAAATAAATTTCACGAGTGAAAATTAATAAATAATGGTGAGCAACTAAGGTGGAGGTAGCTATAAAAAAGACCCAGAGAGACAAAAAAAGAAGTTCAGAAAAAAAAAAATAAAGATTCGAATGGGGGGTAAATTTTGTAATTAAAATTTGTGAAAGGTAATAATGTCAAAGAAAGGATTGACGAAGGAGCGATCAAAACAAAAAAAATTAACGTTAAAAATTCAAGGACTAAAATAAAACTAAGTAAGGTTGCTGAGTAGAAAAGAAGGGGAATAGAAAAATTAAGTAAAAAAATAAGAAATAGGGTATCGGTGGCAACTTTTGCCGTCGACGATGAGAAATTATAATAAAAAAAAACAAAAGGCACGTAAATCATTATAAGTAAAGTAAAGTGAATTTTTTGAGCAAATGGTGAGATGAAAAAATGATTTTGGAAAAAAACCAGTACTTCCCCCATAATAGAAAATAAAAAAATTATAAAAATGAAAAGTAGTGGTTTAAAACTATTTAGATAAGATGGGATGAGTTTAGTTGTAGAGGGAGAAAGGGGTGTATTCAATGAAGTTCCTAGGAAGGGTAGAAGGAAAAGGAAAAGGAAAGAAAGTGTAAAAAAAAAACTAAAATTTAAAGATAGTGGCACTAAAAACATAAAAAACTTACTTCTACCCGGAATCGAACCGGGACCCCGAAGGACTAGATTTTAAGTCTAGCATGTCTACCAGTTCCATCATAGAAGTTTAACTAAAATCAACGTACAATAATAAAAATAATTCTTAAAAAAAGAAAAACTATTAATAAGTGTCAGAGGAGGGGAGAGATGGACAAACTAGTAAAAAAATTCGGTATATGAACAAAAAAAAGAAGAAAGAGGAATAACTTTATTTTGAAATTAAAATTGTAGTGAGAGATGATCCACCGTAACTGTATCGCGTAATCAATCATAAGCTAACTCATAAGTTCCTACAGAAGGAAGTTTTTTTAAAAGAGGAGTTGTCTTATCGCCGTACGGGAGCATAAGATTTCGAGTGTCGTTTTTTCCTAAAAATCTTACGTCTTGCATTTCTGCTAATTCCCGTTCTAATCAATTTAAATTAGAAAAAAAATAAGTTAATGAGGGGAAAGAAGAAGTAGAACTTAGAGTGTTAATGATTAGTGAAAAATTTCCTTCACAGGGGGTAAGGTAAAAATAAAGGAGTTTTGTATCTTTTGATGAATTGGGCAATTCTGTAGAGAATAAATCTAGAAGTTGGAGTTGGGGGGTGATAGACGAGAGTTTAAGATGAACTAACAAGGAACTTTCCATCAATTGTGACGAAAAAAAATGAAATTTATTTTGTAAAGAAGAATTATTAGAATTAAAAAAAAATAAATTTGTGAACGAGAGACTCAAATAAAAGAAAAAATAACTCATTAGGTAATTTTTTTTAATTGTTTTAAGCAGGGCTCGAACCAGCGACCTCGAAGTTTTCAGCCTCGCGCTCTACCAACTGAGCTATTAAAACGGTTTCAACCCTTATCCCCTAATTAATTTATATATATATACGTATATTAATTAATTTATATATATATACGTATATTAATTAATTTATATATATATACGTATATTAATTAATTTATATATATATACGTATATTAATTAATTTATATATATATACGTATATTAATTAATTTATATATATATATACGTATATTAATTAATTTATATATATATATACGTATATTAATTAATTTATATATATATATACGTATATTAATTAATTTATATATATATATACGTATATTAATTAATTTATATATATACGTATATTAATTAATTTATATATATATATACGTATATTAATTAATTTATATATATACGTATATTAATTAATTTATATACGTATATTAATTAATTAATTTATAAAACGGGGGGATGACCGAGCGGTCGAAGGTGACAGACTGTAAATCTGTTAGGGCATCCTCACGTCGGTTCGAATCCGACTCCTCCCATTGAAACCTCCCTTTACTTTAAAAAATAAAATTCTTACTTACAAACTGGTTCCTTTTTGACTTCTGGGTCGAAAAAAGAAGAATGAAAAGCTTATAAAGTTGTTTCTTCTTTCTTTCCCCACCCACCTTTCTAACCTCCTGTCTCTTTTATTCTCCGTTCATACGAAATTTCTTTTTCGATTAAAGTATAAAGGATTTCGCAGACGGGCGTGAGGACAAAAAGCTCATACTCTTCTCATTTTTACAAAACACCGAAATACGCACTTTCAACTTCTTTCACCACGACGACGACTTCTTTTTTTTTCAACAAAAGGGATATTTTCGGCTCGATTAAAAATGAAAAAATCTCTACGTTATGCGAAAATAGCTTCTTTCATGCAAATGCATTTTTTACTTAATTTTTTACGTTTTCTGTCGTTACGTAAACTAAATCTTTATTTACGAGAAAACGCAGTTTCAATTTTTGATATCTTTACCCTTAAAAATTTCCCTTCAATTAAGTTTATTCGTTTTTCCTATTTTTTTTTTATCTCGACTTTTAATTTTTCTCCCCTGCGAGAACGAAAAAAAGGACGAATTAAACGTAAAATTCGTCGTAAATTGGTTAAAAAGGATAATCTTGTTGACTACTAATGGGGGTTTTAAAAAATACTTTTGGATTATACAAAATCATTTTCGTGAGTTTGACTTTGGCTCGAAATTAACGCGCGCGAAGCGTCTTGACACATGCTAATTATCAATTTCTTGTTGATGTGAAACGGTGAGTAAAGGATGATAGTAAGGGGGTGATAATTTTTTATTTAAATCGGAAATGCTTATTATTTGTTTTGAAAAATGTTTTTTAGCAATAAAAATATTACCATTCAGTGGAATAATAATCTTTTCTTAAACACCGCCTAATCATAGCAAATGAGGTTACACAGGAGTGTTCCATCGATTTTTAGTTGTTTTTAACGATTTAACAGCCACATGGGGACTGGAAAACGCCCCACCGCCGGCAGCAGTGGAGAATCCTGGTCAATAAGGGAAACCTTGAACCGGCGCTTTGTGGAGATGAGAAGTTTTCAAAGAAAACTGCGAAGGCTATGATAGCTGTAAAGTCGTTACAATTTGTGAAATCATGCTAAAAAACAAATAGGAGAACCTCGGGCTAACAACGTGCCAGCAGCTGCGGTAATACGTTGACGAGGGAGCGTTATTAGTCGTATTTAGGCGTTAGGAGTGGCTAGACTGTTTAAAAATATTTCAATGAAACCGAAGGTTTTTTCGCAGTGGATTGATTTTTTTTTTAATACTAGAGAGAGAAGTAGGTTCGAAATGATTATTATTTAGAGATAAAATGTGAATAAATTCTAAGCATTCTCAGAAGCCACGGCGTCGTTCTAATTCTCTCTGACGTCGTACCACTAAAGTTCGAGTAGCGATTAGGATTGGAGACCCTAATAGTTCGGACCCTGAATTTATGGGTATTAAGCTAATGAATTTAGACTTAAGTAAATGCGTAAATACCTCGCCAGGGGAGTAAGGTTGCAAAGAATAAACTTAAAAAGATTGGCGGGAACTTGTATAAACGGTGAAGTGTGTGGTTTAATTCGACAATCCACGTGTAATCTTACCAGTGTAGCTGTTTTTTTAAAAACCTCGTAAATTGAGTTATGTGATTAGAGAAACGAGAGGTACTGCATGGCTGTCGTCAGTTTGTGTTGTAAAATGGGATATTAAGTTATCAAACAAACGCAACCCTCATATTGAAGAAAAAATCTTTTTTTATTGAAGATACTACAGCTTAATAAAATTATTTTTTCTTTAATAACGTTGTAATAATTACATTAAATAATTATTATTGGGAAGAAGAGGCTGAAGTCAAGTCATTATGGTCTTAATATGCTGGGCTACACACGCGCTGCAAAGCTGAAAACAAAACGAGGCAACACCGAAATGTGAAGCAATTCGTAAAAAATCAGCCTAGTTCTAATTGAAGATTGAAACTCATTTTCATGAAGATGGAATCGTCTGTAATCGTAAAAAAGAATGTTACGGTGAATAAGAAATCAAGTTTTGCACACACCGCCCATCACGCTCGGAGAATTGTATTTTTCGGAAATTTCAATCGAAAAACCTTTGGGCCACCTTTCTTTTTAGATTTCGAAAGTTTGCTAAAAGAACAATAGATTTTTTTAGTTGTAATATCTTCTTTCACGGAAATGGAGAAAGAAAGGTTTCCCAACTTCTATTTGCAAAATAAGATCGTTATTTCGAACGGATCAAGGCGGGTATGGTAATCTGAGTGAAGTTGAAACAAGGTAATGGTAGGGGAACCTGTTGTTGGATCAATCACAACCTTCTATTTAATAATATTTTTTTTATTAACGGCATTAAAAGGATGCTCTTCTTGAGGGGAAAATTGGGAGTACGTCTCCATAGATATTAAGAGTTACTATCATGAGGAATAATATCATAAATTTTTTTGAAAAAAAATGAAGGGAAACATCTTAGTAGTTTTTTTTTAGAATCAACTGAGAATTAGTAAGTAGCGGTGAGCGAACACTATAAGCTTTTTCTAACTTCTACCTAACGTGTCTATTTATTTTTTCTTTTGGAAAGAAAATTAGACCAGTCGGCTACGAGGGTATGAGCCCCTCGGTGGTAGTTCAAAGGGTATAATTTAATGGTAGAATAGTGGTCTTCAAAACCACACGCGGGGGTTCAATTCCTCCTACTCTTGATGAAACTCATCCTCAAACCATTTTATCATCTTATTCGATTTAAATTAAAAACACGATTAGCTAGGAAAAAATTTTTAATGCCGAAATATAAATTTAAATATAAATCTCGTTTCCGTTTTAGATCGGCATTTCGATTTCGCGTCTCTCCTTTATTTAAATTACGAAGAAAATTTCGCTCAAATTTCCGATTATTTCGATGGAAGGGGAGAAATCGAAATCGAAATAAAAAGCGAACGCATTTACTTTTCCTTTTTTTACGCCCATCTTTACAAAAATTTCAATTAAAAAATATTACCCCTTCGTTCCTTCTCTTTCGTTTTAAAAATAAATATAAAAATCAAATTGGATGCAATGTTCCGCGAATAGTCGACAATTTGTCTTGAAAAACCCAAACCTCTACTTATAGAAGAAAATTACCTTTCGATTCTATTCAATTCCTTACTACTGAAACCCCTCTTGTTCGCTTAGCTGAACGAGCGTTGGGGATGCCCTCTGCTTTTATGATTCAATTTTTCCTCCATTCCTCTTTAACGCCTCATGAATACGGTCGTATTATTTTATGACGTAGCAAAATTTTGCATTTCCAAAAACTTTTAGGAAATGCTATTTTTCTTTTTGATTCCCTATTAACGTTTTATTTAGGTCTGAAATTACGAGATCTAAATTTGATTCTGACTTGATTGAAGCGTTCCTTCAAACGAATGCAATTCTGATCCTATAAACTTGTTGTTCGTTACGTTAGATATCTGTTTCTCTATACCTTCTACCCCATTTTTGCAGAATTGGAAATAGAGGGATTTCGGATGCAACTTAAGGGAAAAATTGGTGTTGCGGGAATCGGTCGAACACGAACAATTGTTTTTTCAGTTGGTTCGTTATCGTTTTCGGCGAAAACCAATGCCATTCGACATCAACATACTTTAATTGGAACGTTTACTGGAGCTTTGGGATTGAGGTTATGACTTGTTTATAAACCTACCTTTTCTCAATAGCTTAAGAGAAATTTCTCACTACTCGGTGATTTTACCAAACGACTTTCTTTGACTCGAATCTTACCTTTCTTTGGACGATTTTTTTTTTACCGATTCGTTAAATTGAGATTACGCCATCTCTATTTCTCTAAACTCCATTTTCGGTTTTGACGTTATACTATCTCCCCTCTTCAATACCTTATACCTTTTTATCTCTCCCCACGTAACCTCCAGTTTCTTAGATTTGCTATTCTATCATGAAACAAATCACTGAGGATCTTCTCGTGCTCTTTTTTTTTGCTTCATTGTTGATATTTCAATTCTCAACAATCTTGCTAATATTCAATTCCCTTTCATTTATCTTGGAGATGCTCAAAATTTAGCAACGTTACTACCCTACATTGCCCCCGAGCTTTTCTTGGCATATCAAGAATTCATTCAAACTCTTTACACACCCTTCATTTCCTCCTTCGTTGAAACATTATTTTATGATTTTTTCTTTGATACACCCGCATTAGTTACGAGCGAATTTTTGGAACAATTCTTTTTCTTTATTATGTGATTTTGATTTGTGGTTCTCTTTTTTTCCGTATTTTTAGATCAACCTACTTGAAACGCTCTTGAAACATTTTGAACACGTTTATACTATTATATTCTATCGCTAAGTTTAGAAATGCGTATTCAACTAGATATGGGAATTCAACTTTTCTTTCTTTTTATTTTTTATTGAATTATCGCCATTGCAACATTTGACGACGATCAAGAAGAAATGACGGAAGGGTTTAATCTCTTTTTAATTACCTTTTTTGGAGTAATTGTTTCTTTCCTTTTTTACAAATATTCCATTCATTACTTTGCATTTCTTGAAGCAACGGATAATAGTGGACGATCGATTTCGTTTTTAACAAAACAATTATTCAGAGATTTGATGGGAACTATCGGTCTTCTTTTACGATTTTTCATTCTTCTTTTTCGATTAAATGTGTACGACAATCTAGATGATTTTTACGATTCGTATTATATTTTTTTAAGTGATTTTGATGAAATTGAATACTTGTTAGAACTATTAACACCCATCTACCACATCGCTATTTACGAAGCTGATAATAAAGGAGACGGTTTCCTATTGATGGAAGAAGAAAATGGAATATTTTTCGATTTCTTTTATCTTTACTGATCTCTTTGAGGAAAATTCTTCTTCTTTATTTTCTTTATTATTGAAGAATTGTTTCGAATTGCATTAGCTCTTTATATTTCTTATTTAATCATTTTCGAGGTCCACTCGGCGAACTGTACTTATAACGAATCGAACTACTTTCTCCTAGTTCGTAGTAGAGGATGAAAACGTGGCCCATTCACTTTTACACCTCTTTATTAATTTATACGAAATGAACGTTTACTCAACTCATCAATTATAAAAAATTTATCACCACGATTGAAACGAAAAGCCAAGAAACTTTATGTTTTAGATTGCCATTTAACTAAAAAAAGACACATGGCTTTGGGAAAAATTCGTTTTGTTTTTGTAGATCCCCTTTCTCGAACGGCACGATTTAAGGGGACTATGTATATAGAATATATTAATCAAGATCCAGATAAAGTCAATCCTGTTAATGCGGAAAAACTAACAGAACGTTTAGAATGGCAAGGGACTGTCTCCGACTGATGCGCACTCATCGTCCTTGCAATTCTTTTCCTCTTATATGGAACTGCCTTTATTTTAAATTTACCTTATTGAGATTATTTCCAACCCGCTTTCCATCCAAAATTAGTAAAACCTGTCTGAACAATAGCTTTCCGAGGTTTTATAGCTGCAGATCAAATTTTTACTTCCTCTTTTCTTCCTCTAAATCATTCCTTTTTTTGAGATAATCTACTTCAAACTATAGTTGCAGTTTGTCCCTCACTTTAATTTTTATGTTTTTAAATGATTTTTTTCTCTTTTCAATTTTTTTTTTTATTGTTTTGATTTTTTTCTTAACGAACACTAGCTCTTCCCTCTCCCTTCTCATTCTTATGGAACTAATGTGAATTATTTTATTTATTTACACTTTATATTTAGCAACATGTCTCAATATCGCAGCGTTAACCGCTTTACCCTTTACATTTCTAATTTTATCAGCACTGGAATTAGGATTTGGATTATTACTTGTTACCTGACAACTTTTTTTTCAAAAAGCATCTTATTTGGATACACTCCAATCTTCTAAAACCAAATACTCTAATTTTTTTTTTAAAAAACGAGATCTCTAATCCCAATCACCTCTCTTGTGTTTGAAGGTCGAACCTTTTCGAATTTTTGAAATGAAACGTTTTTAAATTTAAAAACAACTCTAAATTGACGATCTCTCGTCCGTTCCTCCGTTAGACGATTATGATGAATTAGAGCTCGAATTAGATATTTTATCCACAATTGAATTTATACAACTAATCACAAAAGAATTGCTATTAACTACTTCTTATTTGTAATTTTATCGGGAATTGTTGGTTTAGTTCTGGCAACAGCGATTCGTCTCGAATTCGCCTATCCAGGTGTAGGTATATTTGCTGGAGATAGCCTTCAATATTTAACAATCGCTTCAGCTCATGGAGTTATTATGGTTTTTTTCATGATAATGCCCCTCTTATTTGGTGCATTTGCAAATTTTTTGTTACCGACTCAACTTGGGATTCATGATGTAGCCTTTCCTCGTTTGAATAGTGCTGCCTTTTGATTTTTGCCAGGGGGTTTAATCATGCTAGCTCAAATGATTTGTGTCGACAGGCGTTATCAACGAATGAATTGTTTTAACGTCCGCGAGATTCAAGCCTTATTAAAACAAAAATTTTTCACCGAACTTCAACATGACCTCCTAATAACGAAAAAAACTCCAATCTATCTTCTTAAGTTACGTTCCTTTCCATCATTAGCTACCGACACACCTTCCTTATTACCTTTGTTTGAATGGGGAATTGTTTCTACTCCATCAACTTCACAATTTTCTAATTCCTCTATTCTTCACGCCTCGTCTAGTCTTCATTTCTTCAATCCATTCTTCCGTCTACTAACTCTCGAGGTATCTCTTCTCACCTTCCTTTACAATTCTTTCTCCTTATTCTTAAACGCTATGCAAAAAGGTTTTATAGTGTTTATTAAACAAGTATTTGCTCCCAATGCATATTCGTTTCATTCAAATAATGGGAAAAACTTATTTTACCAATTATGAGAAAATGTTCTTTTCTCATTTGAACTTCTACTCGACACCTTGTACTCATTTTTTATTTCTATCTTCTATACCCTTAGTAGACAAAAAACCCCCCTCTTCTATTTGCAAACAGATGTAAATCTTGACGTAGTATCACTCCCAACTCTCGAATATACAAAAACTTTCTTTTGCGAATCTCCTCTACTACCCCTCAATTACCTCTCGAACCACACCTTATTTAATCTACCAACACTTCTTGCCCGTGAAGTTTACCTATCAGGACTAACATTACCATTCACCTTCATCCGCCCGTATTCATTCACCTCTTTTCATGAAAATTACATGTTTTTCTGACGAAATCAAAAAGAAATACAAAGTATTCAAAAAACACATGTTTCTATCCTATCAATACTTCCTCCCATTAATCTTTTAGCTTACAACCCCTTAATAACTCCCCTTTTCACATCACACACTCCTCTCCATACCTCAAGATTTTGATGTTTTGTTATGGAGATTATCCTTCCATTCTTTCCCATTCAAACCTCCTTCCCCTCTTCAACGTTAAGCATCTCCTCCTTATTAACTTCCCCCTCCCCTCTGTGATTTTCTTATACCCCTCTTACATCAATAAACGTTTTTTTTTTACCTTCTATTATGGAAACCACCCCCTCTTTCTATATTCCCTCTTGAGTTACTCCACTCACCACTTCCTCTCTACAAAATTTTTTCCCTCTGTTGTTTTTAGAAAATAATACATTTCAAAACTTTAACAGTTTTCAATATGATAAGAAAACTAGAGCTATGAGTGTCTCTACCCCCCTTCTTCGTTATGATTATAAAGCGGGAGACTATTTTCCTAAATTCCAACGAGAATTAAACCGTTTTTTAATTCCAACTTACCTAGCGTTAACGACTGGTGCTCAACCCTCATCCTGATTCCAAACAGCTGATTTTAAACCTCTTATTTCCGTATTCAATGCTACCGCTTCCCCCAATCTAGTTCTTACAGAAAAAACGAAAACTAACAAAGCTATTGATGTTTTTAACGATTATTCAACATCAATCTTTCCCACTAATCCTATTTTTTTTTCGTGATTAAATGAAAATAGAGATAATTTCGTAATTTTCAATTCCCCTACTATTCATCAAACGTTTTACCGTTTTTTTTTAACGAGTTCTATGCAACAACGAATTTTATCAAATTGAGAAACATTAAAATTGACACGAGAATCGTGACGATGTAAACTTTTGGCAGCAAGACATCAAAAAACTCTTTTCAAACGTTATTTAAACGAGGATGGCGTTTTTTGATCAATTGAACGAAATGCACGAGATTTATTACCTGGATGAGCTATGATTACCCCCTTTTCGTCTCGAACTCGTTTCACGGCGGTAGGTAAAGTTGATATAGGGTTAATGGGAGTTCTTCTCGTATTAAATTCATCTATAATTAGTGCTGCTAATTTCCTTGTTTCCTATAGGTATTTATCTTCCCTCAACAATCGAAAGATGCGCGATGCTCGTTCTTTTTTTTCTGAAGGAATAATGGTCGCTTCATGAATGATGCTTGCAGCCAATCCCATGTTAGTTATAGGAATCATTATGCTTCTTTCAGATCGTCATTGACAAACCTCCTTCTTTGATTATTCTGGTGGGGGTGATACTATTCTCTTCCAACATATGTTTTGATTTTTTGGCCATCCCGAAGTTTATATTATAATGATCCCCGTATTTGGTTTTACTAATACAATTTTATCCTTTTATTTACGAAAACGAGTTTCCGCTCGTGCAAGTTTGATGTATTCCATGTACACTATTGCCTTTTTAGGTTTTTTTGTTTGAGGTCATCATATGTATATGGTCGGTTTGGCGCATACTACACGAATGCTATTTAGTACCTTAACAGTTATGATTTCTGTTCCAGCTGCTACAAAATTGATGCATTGATGTGTGACAATTGCCAATAGCTCATTTGTTTTTGAACTGCCTCTCCTCTTCACATTAACGTTTATTTTCCTTTTCGTATCGGGTGGAATTAGTGGAATGTGCGTTGCTCATACGGGAATGGATGTTCTTTTCCACGACACCTTTTACGTAATAGGTCATTTTCACGTTATGTTAGCTGGAGCTGCAATGTTTGGAAGTTTCGGTGCCTTTTATTTCTACTTCCCTGCTATTTTTGGTGTCAAATTCAGTCGTCTTTACGCTTACTTACATTATTCGTACTATCTAGTCGGTCAAATTTTTACAGTTGCACCCATGTTTTGATTAGGATATGCGGGAATGCCTCGACGAGTCTTAGATTATCCAGCTTCTTTCGGGGGGTGACACAGTTTAATTTCTGCCGGCCATCTTCTCAGTGTAGCGGGGTTAATTGCCTTTTTTATCATGATTTTCGATAGTGTACGTCAATCACGTGCTGCATTACGAAATACGCTAGGAATTAATCGTTATAACACACGTCTTAATTTCTATCTTTACGAAGCAGCTAGGTTAAAAATTATTCGACAAAAATTCAATTACCTTTTTCTCCTTAAATTTAAGAAAATGAATCGTTTTCGACGACGTCCGGTAGGATATTTCAGAGATTACGAATCAGTCTTAATTTCCTATACTTTTAAAAAAAAAAAAAAATTTTAATTTTTATGTTCTTAAATGATTTATTTTTCTTATCAGTTTTGATTTTATTTTTTTTTTATCAATTTTCTTTCCACTCAACACCATTTTTTTTTTGATTAATCGGCGGCTCTCTTCTTATTTTATTAGGAATCCTTGGTTTATCGTTAAATCAGGGAATTTTAATTGGTTTTTTATGAATTATTGATTTTGGTGTTGGTTTAATTTTTTTAATTTTTTTATCCTCTCTTACATCACTTTTTGAAAAAGAAAACGTAATATCCTCCTTTTGACAAAAAAAATGAATAGCATTGGCTCTTTCCCCATTTTTTTTTTTTATAATTTTTTTCGTATCACCTAATATTTATCTCACCAATCGTACTTTTTTCGAAATAACTTTTTTTTTTGTTGATTACTACTCATTAACTTCGTCCGTTCTCTTTTCCTCTTTAACCCTGTTAAGGGAAATTTTTTTTTTCCACCACAGTTTCCTATTCATTTTAATTAACTGTTTTATCTTTATCGCTCTTATAGGTATAATAATTCTTAATTTTACCCTTAAATTCGTGATTAATATGTCAATTTTTCAGAAATCAACTTCCCCAATTTTTTTAAAACATTCCACATCTATTTTTTTTCGTCAACAAGATTTTATAGAACAACAACGAACCCCATCTTCGTCACGGTTATGAAAAAAAAAAAAACATACCTCCTTTTCCTCTCATTAATGATTTTTCGGCAAACTTGACTTTACATTGCAGATGGGACTAATACATTGTGAATACAAACGTTTCACCTTTATAAAGGCTTTTTCCGTAAAACATCATATCCCGGTCTTTTTATTCGAGGTTCGGTAAAAGAAGTCATTCCACCGAAACTTGAATATAAGGGATTTCGAAAAAAAAATAACAAAAAGGGAGATGTTTTACGAACTCTTCTTGTACGAGCACGTTTTTCATCCAGAAAAAAGGATAATTCTTCTATTATTTTTTTCTCCAATGACGCCGTTCTGATCAAGAAAAAAATGGATTTTCGTTCAAAATATTTGTACGGTCCGTTAGCAACATCTCTAAAACGAAAGCGTATTTTATCTCTTTTTTCCTATTATTTTTAATTTTTGTTAGGTGATTACCCCATCGATCGAATTTTTCGATTTGCTAGACGATCTCTTTTTAAGTTCGTCGACTCCTTCACTACCTCCCCTTGAAACCTTTTTTTTTGTTCACGAGGCTCTTCCAGCATACCTTTCTTTGAAAAGTATGTGCTGACCTCTTTCTGGAAGTTCTGATTTCTTTGTAAATTCAGTTCCAGCTTTTGCGAATCATCTTATTACATATCATTATTCAATCCCTACTACCAAATTAATGTACCCCGAACCATTCACTGCCTCTGCTTCTTTTATGCATTCGGATTTATGATTTCTTCATATTCTTCTGTATCAATACTGATTATGATTTGTTTTTGTTTTTTTAATTATTTTTTTTTTCATTACCTTTTTGTGTACAGTTCGTTGATGTAACATGCGAATTCGTCCTCGTCGCGAAACTCGAGGTGTTAGTCGATCTAAATGCGGTGATCTGATTACGGCTTGTGTTCCAGTTTCGTGAGCTACGTCAATTATTATTCACGAATCGACTGATGCGATTGATTATTATGACGGTTTTGGAACAGGTGAACTGGTTATCGGTATTCGAGCATATCAATGAGGGTGAGAGTATTATTACCCACGAAATTTAGATTTGAATTTTAAACAAAATACAAATTATTCAGCTTTTATCGGTAACTCCTTACAATACATCTCTACAACTAGTACTCGACGACATACAAGTTCATTTTGAAACGCTCATGTCAATCATTTATCGCAAACAGATATTAATTTGCTACCTCTTCTTTGACTTGTGGGTAAAGACCCGACTGTAACCCCCCTTACCACATCATCTACTTCCCTCTCCTTACCAAATAAAAACTTCAATTCTTTTAAATTGACGACAATGCAATCAAAATTAGTAAATTCGTCAACAAATTCCTGATTCAGTTACAATTCCCCTCTACCCCTCTCACCCCTTTTTCAATCTAATCCTCTTTCCACCAATGATATTTTCTTCTCCCTTTTTGAACATTCTATTTTATCATCATCACCTCTTACTGAAAAGGAGCAACTTCCATCCGATTTAGTTTTTTGACAAAAAAAACAGCTTCCTTCTTTAGCAAAAACGAATGCAATATCCCCTTCTCCAACTTACGATTTCCCCTCATCGTTAACTCTTTTTTCGAAAAATTCTTCCCCCCTATCTTTTATTACAACCTTATCACTATTTTCTTCCTCTTCCTTATTATTACAAACGGAACGATTTGGTAAACTAGTGACCGTACCTTCCTTTATAACTAAAACTCTCAATCTTACAAATTTCCCTTCAACGTCCCTTTCATCTAATTTACAAATAACAAAAATTACTAGAGGATTTCACCCCCTCTTACCACCCTTCCCCTTTAATCATACAACTAGTTCATTGGCTCTCATGGATAACAGCTACTCCCCTCAAACCTCGGAAATTCCGCTGCCGTTTTTACATAAAGAGGAAATTACACCTGAATATCTCCTATTTGATTTTTATTTTACTAATCATCTCCTTACCCCCTCAAATTGATTTATGAAATCTTTGGAAATGGGTTCATGACTGAAATCTCTTTTCCCATTAACCCCATTTACTTTTTATGCTGATTACGATTTTCTCAATTGACAATACTACGATCTTTTTGAACAAATGTTTTTCGATTCTATATCTCCCTCATCGATAAATGAGGAAACATTAGCTTTGAAAGATTATTTTTTTCAAAACATTGTCACACTACCCTTTACAAAACCTTTTTCATTTCAAAATCGTCTATTTTGCTCGAAACGACTACTCCTTACATCAATTTTTGCAAATTCTTCGAATACAAAAACGGCACCGAGTTCCTTCACACCCCTTCACCTCGCCTTCAATTTAAATTATAAAATGAATACGTTAATCACCATTATGCAAAAATCATTAGATGAAAGTTTAATGGATGGTTCTTACGTCGTTTTAAATTCTTCAAGGTGAAGTAATAACACTACTAACTCCCAGTTTGTTTTATTCCCCCTTTCTATGAAACTTTCGCGAATTTGATTGGAAGCAGCAAATAATTTTTCTGATCAATTTTCTTATGCTCTTCCTTTTACCCACTTGTCTAATTTTTCTCATTCCTCATCCCCCCTTTTTTTAAATCTGAAAGGATTAGATTTTACACCTATTCTTCGTCTTTCATCAAAAAACATCAATGTTACAGCTCAGGCATTACAAAAGGTAGCGCGAACTCGCTTCGATGAACTTCGAGCCTTTACACCACCTTCTCTGTTCTCCCATGTGGAAGCATCAATTCCTTTCATTTCATCTCGAACACCAACGGGTAAATCCATAATCACTAAAAACCACGTTACCTTTAGCACTAAGTTTACAACAGTACCATCGTGAACTTTCTTTCAAGATGAGGAAAGAACTTTTAATTCCTTCAATTTCCCTTCTTTTGAACTTCCCTTCTTTTTAGGGTTAAAAAGTGATCCCGCTAAACATTTATGAATCGATTGATTTAGTAAATGAAGTTTCATTGATATTCAACCATCTTCATCTGCTCGTTATGCTATTTTAGGTTTACCTTACTATAATAAAATTTTCAATTTTCCCGCAGCAGATTTAGAAACCTTCAACGATGCGGAAAACTATTTCATGCGGCTAGCACGAGCACGAAAAAAACCACTTCAATCGTGATTAACGTCCCCCCTTCTTTACGAAAGAAACTCTCATCTTTTTTCTCATATTATTCAAACTCTTATAAATCATTCTCAAGTATCAATTTTTTCAATTGAAACGGATTTACTCTCACTATCATTTTTTTTAAATACACCGTATCGCATAACTAGTTTTTCTACTATGACTCCGGCAACGTCTAATTTTTGAACGTTTTCTCGTAGTAGTGGAAAAAATTATTTCAATAATGACAATTACGCTCACTATACACATCTTTTACTGGATATTTTAACTAAACGGGAGTTATTAGCTCGTTTATTGGGTTTACAATATTCTTCAACTCAAGTCAATTCCCCATTATATCAAACAACCCCCGATAATTTAATTTTTTCGGAATGAAAAAATTTTTCCTCATTATCGTCATTTTCAGATACATTTTTATTAACCTCCCTATTACAAAGTAAAAATAATACTCCATCCCCCCTAGTTACTCGAAATCCCTATGTTCCATTACGAAAGGGAATTAACAATCTTCTCCGTCTTCATGCAACAGGAGCGATAGCATTTCCATGTGAAATTAGATTACAACTTCTAGCTTCTTCAAAAGATGTTATTCATTCATGAGCAGTCCCCTCAGCCGGAATAAAAATCGACTGTGTACCGGGATATTCATCTCATAAAATAATGATTTTCCTATTATCGGGAATTTTTTGAGGGCAATGTATGGAAATTTGCGGTCGTTATCATCATTGAATGCCTATTGTCGTTTATTTTATGAAACGTGATATGTTTATTTTATGATGTACTCATTTTGTTTTTTTTGATATTGAGAAATTTTCTATCTCTTCACATAATACTTCCTCCCCCACCTTTGCAAATACGGTATTTTTTTAAACTAACCCGAAAAATTTATTACAATGTAGTATTGAGTAAAAAAAAACATGCCGTTTTTTTTGAAGAAACTGAAATTGTTAGCTGAGTCCCCCTCAATGGACGTTTTGTGAAAAGAGAAACGAATCACGAAACTCGTATTTCATTTCAGTTGAAATTTAATGTTTTTTCAGTTAAAGCTTACGCAATAACGTACCTTTTGCATAATGGACTGACGAGTTAATTATTCAGGCAAGCTTAATTTTTAAGTAGGCGCAAGTAACTTTTTCAAAGTCTGATTAATTAAACCCGAAGCTAAGCGATCTATTTACGATCCAGTTATTTATAGGACTAAACTCGTAGGTGTTGCAAAACCTTGAGATGAATTGTAAATAGGGGTGAAAGGCTAATCAAGCTTAGTGATAGCTGGTTCTCTACGAAAAATATCGAAGTATTGGTTAAATGAGTGAAAATAACAGGTATCGTGTTTTTTAGAATAATCGTATTTTTACGTATTCTTTTAAAACGAAAAATGGTTATTTTCGAATATTTAATCTCAGACTTTGCGCGCTAAGGTGCTAAGTCAAGAGGGAAACAGCCCAGATCGTTCGATAAGGTGCTTAATTACTTTTAAGTCAAAAAATGGATGAGAAACAATTGTAATTAAAAGATAAGCTTGGAAGCAGCTAGTCTTTAAAGAAAGCGTAACAGCTCATTAGTTACTACAAATCACTGAAAAAATGATTATTTTTTCCTTCCATTGATAATATATAGGCATTAAAAAGTAAACCGAAGCGACGAATTTATGGTAGTAGAGTGTTTGTTACAATTTAAATAAATTGAAAAATTTATTGATGGAAGCAAATTAATAATGTCAGTATGAGTAATGAAAAAATGGTTAACTCCATTTCGTCGTATATTATAAAGAGTTGTTCAGCTCTAGACCACATCTGAATTAGATAAACCCCTTTATTAAAAAAATAATTTTTTTCATGACGGGTGTAGCTATTCTTAGTGACTTTAGTAATAAGCTTTTTTTTTAATTTATGTTTTCGTTTCCTGCCAATTTCGGGAAAACGAAAAATGAAAAATCTAAAAAACTAAAGTTTTTTACGGATAAAAAATAACTAGGAATTTAGAATTCTATCTAAATCTGACACGGGTTAATTGGTTGAAGATACTTAGACGGTGAGTCATCTTAATTGAAGGAACTCGGCAAATTAATTCCGTAACTTTGGGAAAAGGAAGATCTGTTGTGGGTACTAATCAAACGAGGGGGTGGCGACTGTTTAATAAAAACACAGGATTCTGCAAAATGTAAAATGAAGTAAAGAATCTGACGCCTGCCCAGTGCTGTAAAGTAAACACTAATTATATGTAGTTGGTGAAGCTCCAGTAAACGGCGGCTGTAACTCTAACGGTCCGAAGGTAGCGAAATTCATTGGCAGGTAAGTTCTGTCCCGCATGAATGGCGTAACGACTGCCCCACTGTCTCCAATTAAAGCTCAATGAAATTGCATATGAGGTGAAAATGCCTTATTTAATCGCGGGACGGAAAGACCCCGTGCACCTTTACTAGAATCTTTTATTATTAACGGTTGTTACATTTTTTTTAGTTGTTCCGACTTACTAATTTTTTTGAATGACGTTAAAAAAACAGGGCCTACGATATCTGTTTTTGATGGAAGAATGCTAGTTTGACTGGGGCGGTAACCTCCTAAAAAGTACCGGGGGCGAGCAAAAAATAATCTAAATTTTTGTAAATGATAACACATATATGATTATTTTGATAAAGTTTCTTACAAGAAATTTTAGGATAGTTTTCTGTCTGCTGTAATGACCCGATAACGAAGTTTTCTTATCGATTAACGAATAAAAGGTACGCCGGGGATAACAGGTTAATTTCCTTTGAGAGTTCTTATTGATGAGGAAGCTTGACACCTCGATGTCGGCTTATCACATCCTGGTTGGGTATCATCTGCCAAGGGTCGGCCTGTTCTGCCGTTAAAGTGGTACATGAGCTGGGTTTAGAACGTCGTGAGACAGTTTGGTCCCTATCTGCGATTTTAAATAGAAATTAATTTAGTCTTTACCTTAGTACGAGAGGACTGGGACAAACCAACCTCTGGTGAGTGCTTTATAGAGATTCTGTACGAGTTTTAGCTACGTTGGGATAAGATAACTCGTGAAAATATATTAATTTTATTTTTGAGGAAGCTAACTAAAGAAATTTCTAAAATGTATTTTATCGATAATTTTAAGAATACGTAAGGATTTACCTTTTCGTAGGAAAATCACTCCTTATGATACATAATACAGATAAATGTTTTCCCCCTCCCCCCTCCGTAAGTGAATTTTTCATCATTTTCATCCCTCGGGTATTTTGTTTTTTTTTTTGAAAAAGAAAATTTCTTTAATTTACTATTTATAAAATATTTTTAATTTTTATGTTTTTAACCATTTTGAGACGTCTTATCAAAACCTATTCTTATTTGATTAACGATCTCATTACACCTTTTCTCAAAATACATTTTGAGAACAGTATTCGCAAGGTACAAATGCGAATTAATTCGTCTTTTCTTGGTCGCTGATTATACAATAACCTACCCCCAGCTTTAGAATTTGCCTTTCCCGACTTCTATAATTTCCTCCTTGATTTGAAATTTTTTTGTATCCGTCATCAAAAATTTTTATGAAACATTTTTGCTCATTATGTCTTCTTGGGGGGATTAATGAGTTTGCTATTTATTTTATGGGAATGAAATAAAAAAACAATTTCGCATTTTCTTTTTGTAAATTATGCGATGAAACTTATCCCTCTGTATCATTTTTTATTTCCATCACTTGCACATTACTCTACAAAATTTGTCGAATGACTAAAAAAACGTTATTTACAAAATAAACTTTAATATTTATGTTTTTAAATGGCTTATTCCTTTTTTTATTTTTTATTCTTTTAGCAGGTTACTATAAATATTTCCCCAAAGCGTTTATTTTCGGTTTTATAATATTTTTTATTTGAACCATTCTTTTACTTTTTGATTATTATTTCTCAACATCTCTGGCATCTTTGGTCGGAACAAAGCTTTGCTCCCTGTGAGTATACTATGTCACAATTTTTTATCAAATGTTTTTTTTTATATTTAAACAACGATCTTCACATGCCGAAACAAAAGATGGGGAAGAAGCAAAAACTACTTCATCTAATCAAGCATCTCAACACAATGACCCAAACTTTAACAATGACCCAAACTTTAACAATGACCCAAACTTTAACAATGATCCAAACTTTAACAATGATCCAAACTTTAACAATGATCCAAACTTTAACAATGATCCAAACTTTAACAATGATCCAAACTTTAACCAAAACACGTGGGGATCTTCTATTGCAAAAAAAATTGCCCCCCTCACCAATTATATTGTTGAAAAACTTACTACTCCTGATAAACAAACTATTGTAAAATGAAAAGAACAAAGATTGAATCAACTTGATATTCTAAATCAACGAGCTCAATGCATGGGTGAAACGCATGTTCGAAGTAAACAAATTCTTGCTGATTCAATTGCAGCGGCTCGAAAAGAGAACCATAAAACAGTATTAGAAATCGAAGAAGCTAAAAAACGTCACAAGTCTCTAGTTCGAACTGAAGCTTTACTGACAGTGGGGGCAATCGAAACAATACGTAAATCGCCAAAAATGGGAGGTGCTGTTTTGGTTTCATCGGTAACGCTACATGGAGCGAAGGAATACACTTCAGCAGCCATTACGGGAAATACGTATTTATTTGATCGAAAAAAACAAAAAGAAGATTTAGAAACGATAAGTCGCTATAAAAACCCGTCCGAATACGCATCAGCAGAGTTTGCTGAAAAATTAGAAAACAAGGCTATTGAACATGAAAAATTATATTCTAATAACATGGAAAAAGTTATACAAGAACAAATTAAAATTAATAAAGAACTGGAGGGCATTAGTAAGTTTGAATCATTAGTAATAACAAATTCAAAACTAGTTCAAAATGTGATTACGAACCCGCAACAATTGAGTCACTCGATGACGAGTTTTAAAGAAAACTCGACATCACTTCCAAAGATTACCCAATTACCTTGAGGTGTTTTCTCCAAATCAACGAAAAAAAAATAATTAATTAAATTTTTTAAATATTAGCGCGTAGAAATATATTCTAATATTTTCTAGTTTTCTTTTATTGTCGTTTTTTAATACATATCTTTTTAAATTTGGCACTTGATTAAAAACCCCACCAACTCCCTATTGACGAAAACGAGTTAGCATCTTTTTACGAACGAGTTTTTTTGCTCCTTGTTATCTAAAGTGTGGATATTTTTTTTTTTTAACCTTAGAATGTATCCATTCATCTTTACCCCCTCTTATTTATCATTTTTTACTAAAAAGTCAAATATATTTTTTCATGATAACAAAAATATATTGATCTCTTTTCTTTATCTTTTTCATTTTTACTATGTTCTGTGATTTTTGTTGAAAAATGTTTGCAATCGAGCTATTTCATCAAGGATATTATTTTGGTCTTAAAATGGGATATTATTGAGGTGTTCCATTTCGTTTTCTACGATCTTTCTAATTAAACAACTTACCTTCCACCCCCGCTAACTGTATTTTTCTTTAAATAACACTAACGTGGATTTTTTTTTAAAACCACTTTTAATTATTTTATTCGTAATCGTGAGGCATTTTCTTGGACCCTTATTTCAATATTTTTTTTAATTCTTAACGTAGAATAAAAAATGGAAAACGTGTTTTAGATAATTCTCCCTCTTATCTTAATTAATTTTAACAATACAATATCGTCTAATGGTTAAGACACTAAACTTTCAATTTAGTAATAGAAGTTCAATTCTTTTTATTGTAATTTAATGTGCGAAGAAACAGTCTTATTAATTTGTGCCGTTGTGGGAAGTTTTATATGATTTTCTATTTGTGGGTATAATATCAAAAATCTCTACTTGCTTAACCAACCTATTCAAGCTCATCGCCGTTACGGTTTTTTTGCTTCGTTCGGTTGTTGAGTATTTTATTCCTTATTCCTTCTAATTCATAATTACATGTTTTTTCTTATTCTTATACCCCTTTTATGAATAATTTTTAAGGGGATAGCGAAACTTCCAACATCTGAAAGAAGTGAATATTATTCCGCCTTAATAATTTTGCTTTTAACTGTTTTTTTATTCATTATTAATTTATTTTAAAAAAACTCGTAGCCTTCTCACTTCCATTACCTATTGAACATTACTCTTTATCAGCCTCACCCACCCATCCTATTTTTAACTCTCGGTTTCGATTTTTTTATTTTTTTTAAAACTTCATTTCATCCTCGGTCGTGAAAATGAAATTTTATTCTAATCTATTTTCTTCTCAAAGGGAGGGTCGATTTTTTTAGAAATTTAGTCCTAATTTTTTTTTGTAAAAATTATTTTATAGTCATCTTTTGTCCATTTAAATTAATTTACAAAAAAAAAACGAATCCCAATGTACAAGGTTACGAAAAATAATTTTTTCGCTATTCTTCTACGTTAACTATTGCTTATAAATATAGTTTAAGGTAAAACGTGGATTATACCAATCCAAGATTAGAGGTTCGAGTCCTTTTATTTATATATATGAAATATTCTTCTGTTCGCGATACTAATGAACCACCAACTGATTTTTTTGCTACCTATTGTTGATTAATGGGTTATCATGTGCTCTATCCTGTTGGAATTCTTGCATCTGGATATTTTTTATATTGTAGGTGGGGAGTAGATCCAAAGAAATCCGCTATGACGAAGGCAGCGGAAGAAGCTAAAAAGGCTGCACAGACGAAATTTCCAAGTACGGAAAACTTGAAAAACAATCTGGATCAAAGTAGCGGGGGAGCAAAACTTAGTATAGCCCAGGGCGATGGAAATGGGGGAGAGGTACAGGGGGTAAATTTGAATGGATCGGTAGGAGGAATGGAAGATGGTGGATTACTGAGTGGACGCATTCCCGCAAATAACGATCCTACAGATACTGATAGTTGAACATTTGATCTTACGGTTACCTTAATATCCGTTTTTATAAATGTGGGATCTTATTTATATGCACGTTGAACTCACGATGACGATTCTTCTTCCTTATCTGATGATTCTATAGACTCACTAAATTCTTCTATAGAAATTGAAGACACCTCATCTCTCGAGTTCGTTCCACAAACCTTTCTTCAACAGTTAACGCAACGACATGAGGATACTATTCGTCTTTTTCACGATCCCCGTATTCTTCGTTTTTTACACTGAGCATTTCAATGATCTATTTTTTATGCTGTTTCCACTGCTTTTTTTATTTTATGAACTTATCCCTTTTTTCGTTATCGAAACGCTCATTATCGACCACGAACGTGAGAAAATCGAATTAACGATTTGAATTATTTGGACTCGAGAGGTTGACTTCGTCAGCCATCCTTAATGGCTAATCCGTTAATAACCCCTTCGTTCATTTCAAATTTAAACCCAAATGAAGAAAACGCAGAACAACGACGTAGAATACGAATTTTATCATATCGTGCTCTGCGAACTTCACAAACTTTATGATCTCTCATCTTAAAACCTTTTTTTAAAAGATAGGAGGCAGATTTTTCTTTTGAAATTATTATATTACTCCCGTTAATTATAATAATTTTAAATATTATTTTTTTCTCTCATATGAAATATTTTTTCGATAATTAAATAACATTATTCATTTTATTAATCTTTTTAGTTTTGGTATTTTTTGTTGCTCGTGAGAGTCCTTATTACATCTCAACTAACTGTAATAACTAGTTTTAAATTTTTATTATTTATGTTCTCTAACTTTATCCTTTTAACTGGTTTATCTATTTTCTTACTACTAGCTTTACTTTCAGCCTTCATTTGATGGGCTATTACGTGACAAAACATAAAACCATCTTTTTTTGGTAATGAATTTATACCACCCTATCGTCTTTACGGCCTTTTTCATTCGTTTATTTCTTTTTTAATGCTAAATATTCTTCTAATGTACTTAAAAATTAAATTATTCCTTTTCGTTATTCCTCTATGTCTAGTTACTTATTTTTTAATAAAAAGGAAATCGACAAAAGAGAGTCATGAATATTATTTTGCATTATCATTTGTTTTATGAATGGGTCTTTCCTTATTAACTGCCTCCCTACTCTCCCTTATTTAATTTTAGTAAACAATCTTTATCGATTGGAAAGTTTTATATAATTTTCTATTGATGAATCTAACTTCAAAAATCAATACGTAATTAATCACCCTATCGAAATTCATCGTCTCAATGATTTTTTTTAACTTTATCTAGTTACTAATTTTTTTTGTTCCTTTTTGTTTTAATTAGATATTTTGTTTACCTTCCTATTATCCTAACCTTCTTAAACGCTAGCTCTTAGATCTCAAAAATAGATTTTATAGATAATTTCCATAATACTTAAAAATTTTAATTTTCATTGGAAAAAATCTTTAGGTAATATAATATAGTTATATATTTTTCTGAATGAGTTGACTTCTTTTTTAAAATAAACATTACATTTTCTTATACATATGATTACAAAATATCGTTTATTTTCATCTTCTTTACTGTTTTAAGATGGCTAATTAAAACTACCATTGTGTAGTAAACGATTTGATCACACCTTTTTTAAAAAGACGTCTGTCTAACATTATTTAGAAATTACAAATTCGAATCAACCCCCCCCCCCCCCATTTACGCTTTTACAAGATTTTGCGACTGTTGTTGAAAAATAGTTCCAATTGAATTGAATTGTTTTGTGAAGAATACTGTTGTGGTATAAAATGGACTATTACCATGGCATTTCATTTCGTTTTCTCACTCTCTCTAACTAAATGACCCTTTTTTTTACGTCTTAATCTTTTTTGATAAATATAGTTCAGCGGTAGAATAATGGTTTGTGGTTCCATTGGTCGAAGGTTCGAATCCTTCTATTTATCTTTATGGCTATTGAAGGTTTTTGCTTATTATTTTCGTTACAAGCTTTTTACGTAGCATGCCTGTTCTTAACCGAAGAGAAAATTACCGAGAATCCCTGGAAGTTATTTAATCGGACGAATTACCCTTGAATTTCCACTAAATTGTATTGAATTTGTTTTTTAATTTCCTTTATTTTCATTAATCATGCTTTTAAATTAGATTGAAATTTGGGTGTAGTTTTACTGGTATTAGTAAGTTTTATATTAGTGATTCATTTATGAAAGGGCTTATTTTATTTTGATACATCATATAACCTTTTTATCTTATTAGTCTTTTGAATAGGTTTTGCTCCAATCTGACCACTTTTGAACTATAGTCACTATTCAGAATATCACTGAGCAGTAAATCAAGCTTTTTTCTTAACGTATGTTTTTTGAATATGATTTTTTT